CTTTTTTATCATTCTGCGTCGCAGGGTCCGCCCCCAGGGCGGCTAGGAACACAAATGGATTGAATGGGTAGCCAGAGCCCTCTGCTGGAGCCAAAGCCTCATGAACGGTTACGTAGAGTTACGGTTAAAGTAAGTTCTCTTTCGACCTTATCATCGCGACGACCTCCAATACATTCATAAAGAAAACTCCGCGCTTTGCATAAGATAGCTGGAGTATGATCAAGCTTCGCCAGATTAAGTAACCACCAGCATTACAGGCATTGGACGTGTTCATTCGCGCAAGAATATTGCATTGGTATTTGCGATAGGCCGGGGGTTTACGGGGATCTAGGAGGCATCGCATTGCTTGAGGAGAAGGCAGCGTTCTAGGCCGTGGCAGGGGCTAATAAGGATCCTCGTAGGCAAGAGCGTTCTAGCGCGTTGTATACCATTATGCGGGACTAGCGTCATTAATTGGATAACAAGCAAGGATGCTGTGTCGATTGCCAGAAACGCGTGGACAATTGTAAGGCTGCCCCACATGTATGAATCAAAGTACCTAGGGACTGGGATAGGCTACGATGTTGATAACGGCGAACGCAGTAGTTATGAAGTTCGTTTAAATCGGATATGTCCAGGGTATCATATACTCTTTCGTTTGGGACAGAGGGGGTTTTTGTCTCAACCCCCGCCGATGCAACCGAAGCCGCCGGCCGCCGAGTCGCCGGCGGACTACGTTGTTGGCACAAGCCAGGACGGAATGTCCCTAATTAGCACTTTCTGCTGCACTATGCATGGTCAGGCCCAAGGATTGTATTGTGCAGATATCTGTGTGGACGACGGGATGACTTACCGCGACGAACGGATGGTTACTGAGGCGAACATCGAGCAGATAGGTGGCGGTGGCGGTGGTGGTGGTGGTGGTGAAGAAAAGAAAAACAACGGATACCCAATTCGTGAGTGAGTAAATATCATTCAGCGTAGTAAATGAGGGTATCCCATTCGTCGTCCACAAAGTACTAGGTTATGAATATCATTCCACCTAGAAAGTGGTGTGAAAAAATAACGTATTCAGCGAAAATCGCACGGATGGTTCGCGGATACATTAATCGATAGATCCGCCCTAAAGTACGGAGCGGCGAGGCCGCAATAGATCAATCTCCAGCTTTAGCCGACAGAATAATTAGTAATTTATTTCCAATATTCACGTCACGCCGAGGTACTGCGGGAGCAGGTGCAAAGGCCGATCCAATTTATCGTAACCGATTGGTTAACATGTTGGTCCGTCATGTTCCTAGGAACGGCAAAAAATCACTGGCCTACGGAATTATCCATAGTGCCATAAGGCTCGTGGAGCAGGAGATGAAGAACAATCCATTATCTATTCCGCGTCAAGCAATCCGTAGAGTGACTCCCGATGTGACGGTGAAAGCGCGACGTCCGAGCGGATCTACCTACCATGTCCCCACCGAGATGGGATCCGCACGAGGAAAAGCACTTGCTATCCGCCGGTCATCGTGGGCATCTCGGAAACGTCCAGGACGGGATATGGCTCATAAACCAAGTCTCGAATTGATGGATGCCGCAAGGGATGGTGGGAACGCTACACGCAGGAAAGAGGAAACCCGTAGAATGGCAGAGGCCAATAGAGCTTTCGCAAATCCCCGCTTGTATCAGTGAATCACCAAGAAATAACTAATTTTATACGCGTGACGCGTGTCACTTAATTAAATGGTGATCGGGCGGCGGCAAATAACTTATTATTAAAAAGTACGATGGGTGGTGTATACTCGCGATGCGATGAGTCGTTGTGACCGGCGGCTTACTATGCCCCAGCAAACCCTGGCTAACGCAGTCACGGCAGACGGATCATGAATATCGAATGAATATCGTCAGGTACTTAGCCATATAACCCTCCAAATACACTTACCTGTTATTACCTATCTATCTATAGAGAGGTGTGAATACGGATAGATTTGTGTAGGAGGCAGCAATTCTTGATCTCTATCCCCCCTCCCATCACAACTATAGGTCGTGGGATTACTAGTCATCGATGATGGGGGATACGACGGATATTGACGAAGTTGTTCCGCTCAAAAACGAAACGAATTATCGATCTGATTTCCTCGGCGGCACATCGTACACAGGGATATGTCCAATATCAATCATATCTTAAAGAGATTACGGAATTAGGATTCGGTTCACACTTCCCGTACGGAAGTACTATTTCACCAGAATGTATCCCAATTCTTAGTTTGATCATTATTTTAATGATAGACTTAACCCACGAGGGAGACATATATTGGTCATACCCTATCTCCTTGACGTGTCCGGTCATAGGCATCATGGTACCGTTCTATCAATGGAGGGAAGAACCTATTATCAGCCCTGCGTGCGGTCCTCATACAAACACCTGTGATGACATATTTCAATCCTCGATTTTATTACGTTCAATCTTACGTGCCCCTTTATCCGCAGAACATTTTCAATGTACGGAAATGGCCGTGACGGAATCCCCGTTTTTCGCCCTAGCAGCTACTTTAGGGGGGATGTTACCGCGCTGTGCTAGTGATTTAGTCACTATCTCTGTAGCTCCGGAACGTTCGAGTCTATGTCTCCATCCATCATCTGGATGCACAAGTAGGGATGTCAGACCTGGTGAAGCCACCGTGAAATACTCACTTTTGGGTGGAACAAGTTCTTCCATCTTGGTTCATGGTTTTCCTTGGCCATACGGTCCACCTGGAGGGGAAGTGCAGCCTTGGGGTATTTTAAATGGTATCGTGGAAAGCAAAATGCAGAACTCTGCAGGGATCTCGATCGCGCTTGTACGCATAATGGTGGGAATCGTATTCAAACCTTCCTTAGTCCCCTCTCACCAGTGGACCCCTGACGTCTATGAAGGAGTGCGATTCGTTTCATTCAATACGTGTTCAGCCTGTGGCGCAAACGGCGGATAGATACCGCGCGGTCCCACGTGCGTGGCATTGAGTATGAAGCCGAAGATTTTTGGGCATGCGGTGCAGGAAGACTGCTATCCTCGCTCGGATTGAGGCAAAACTTCTGCCAGAGTCATTGCAGCACTGCCAAGGTAATGCAATGAGGGTGGAGCGGAGTGAGAGGTTCTCTACGTCATCGCTGAATAAAGGATTATCGTGAATCATGACGGGTAGTTTTTTGTACGAAGACTCAGAATAATTGCACATGACGCATTATGAAAGGAGTCATTTGGGGTGTGCGGATGCTACGTGGTTAGTTTTCACCCCTCAATAACTGCGAGCGTAGTACTGCGGCCAGAAGCATACGTCAACAAAGAGATCGCCCTAAAACAGTATCATCCTCCCATGGCCATTGATAACGAATAAAATCGGAGGATTTTTTCGTGGCAGAACCAAATGTAATGTCTGCCGATCTGGCGGGGCGGCCGGGGAGGAATCGGACGAATCAGTACTCCGCCGTTCCACGAACCACTGATGAGGAATTCCCAGGAAAGCCGGAGATTACTCATTACAACCTATGGCGGGTTCGAAAATGTAATCCTACGCATACGCGGGGAGGGTGAGCCAAGGGAGACGAGCTTCCTCCCCCGCCACCAAGGAGCCGTGTGAGATACAAGTCTCATGCACGGTCCTGAATGAGAGGAAGGAGTGACTCATACCCCATTTCCGACTCTAACTCCCCCACCCCAGTCGTTGCTTTCCCTCCTGTCACCTCGAAAGTAGCTGCTTCGGGCCTGGCCACCAGAATCTTCAACCTCCTCTCTCCCCTCTCGGGCGAATGGCATTTGCTTCCAGAGATATTGGCTATTCTTAGTACGATAATGGGTAATTTAATCGCGATTGCTCAGAAAAGCATGAAGCGTATGCTCGCGTATCCCCCAATAAGCCAAATCGGTTATATTACGATCGGGATCATTGCTGGGAACCCGATTGGATACGCGAGCATGTTAACTTACACGTTATTCCACATATTCGTGAATTTGGGAGCTCTTGCTCGCATCGCGCTTTTTAGTTCGCGGACGGGGACAGATAGCATTCGGTCTTGTGCCGGATCGTGTGGGCAAGATCCTCTGTTAGCTTTTCGTCCCACCCTAAGCCCGTCACCACTGGGAGGTTTCCCTCCGCTATCAGGTCTTTCCGGAAAACCCTACTCGTCCTGGTGCGGGCGGCAGGCGGGTTTATACCCATTAGTACCGATCGGACCTTTAACGAGTGTTATTTCTATATACCACCACTCAAAAATAATAAAGTTGTTGATGGGCGAGCGGGGGGGCAGAAAGCTGGCTACTCCCCGCACGATAAATAATAGAATCCCTTCCTTCTCTTCCCCGCATACACCGGAAAGCTTGATCGAACTCAGTACGATACCACGTGTAATTGCGTCCACTACTTTAGGACTCATCATGAATCCCGTTACTACCACCGCCCGGGACAATATACCTAATCAGATATTTGCCGATACCGCCACCAGATGAATGGATTTTGGGTAAATTAGTAGTGAATGAACGACGTCGTTGCTCCATACCACCACGAACGGGCGGATTGTCATTCATATTCTTACCGAATCCCGAAGAACCGAACGTGAGTGAATTCGTGAGATTCGAAGCGACAGATTGCATAGGAATAAATAGATTTGACGAATCGTGGGAAGTGCGAGGCCAAAATGTGATGAGGGATTGTGGTCGTATCGGTGGAATTGCGGCAGATACGCGATGCTAAAAGTATTATCATGCTCAGAAACGTGGAGGTTCAAATCATCTTCAAGGCATATTATTCCCTGCCGCCGGATCGATACTCCATGGAACACGAGATGGTTGATGAGAACAAAAAATGCGGGAGATCATCATAATACCGCCCCGGATACCGCACGACCAAACCACTGGTTACAGTCCATGAGTAATCGAACGCGCAATATTGTGTTCGCCCGAAGCGTGGGCTGCTGCAGTTATATTCCTTCTGCGTCGAATTCATGGAGCGTGTAAGATAAAGATAAATTTGTGTATTGACGTTTCGAGTATATTGCTCGGGTAGCTGGCAACAACAAATCATGGCCTGCGGTGTGCGGCGGGATAGATCAAATGGAGAATCCTACGCTATACTCTCTCCTGGATATTGAAGAATGGACTGGACTTGAAACATAGGTATTTCTTACATTCGATCGAGGAAATCGATCGGATACCGCAAGGAAATTGAATCAATCCCATTCCTTGTGAAGCATCATCGGGGGTATCTGTCGGATCGAGCATAATAGAGTAAGATCCCCCCGGCGGACTATTTCTGGTTAGGAGAAATAATGGGATTATGGGAGAGGTAAATATCCCTGCATTTATTGCCACTGCACCGCTCATTCCAATCCCTACCGCTTCTTTGATCATTCCCCACGTTAAAACAGCCGGCCGAATTGCGCAATGGACCAAAGGACAACTCCAATATTTGCTCTAGGTTATAGGAACTGTTCAATATGACAACTATTGAGGAATTGCGTATCACTGTAAGTACTTGCCGAATTTGGCATCCCCATTAGTAGGGGATTCGTCTTATTACCGTTAGAGACGGGGGATAGAGTACTGGAAAGGATATATAATCCTTTTCCTAATGCCCCTCCCGAGCATCCTACCGGCGGAGGAACAAGTAGTCATGGTTTGAAATAATCATATAGTAGTGAGTAGTCGTGGTTGGATATAATCATATTGAGTTCGCGAGTCGCCAAAAAAGGGGGCGGCGGGCGAGACACGTACCGCCGCGCCAACGTGGCGGGTTTATTATCCGTCGGTTCTGCAGGAAACCTATTCTTTGCTGCTCGGCTCGTACGGTTGAACCGCATGTCAAATTCAATGATTTTCCTCATTATTTGGCACATAGCGAGAGTGAATAATCGGAGTTTCGTGACCGCCCCACGTCAAAGGAATAATGGATCGATCGAAAACCGGGAATCGGGCTTACCCCAAGCCCCAGTAATGACTTGAAATCATTTCTACTCGATCCATCTCGATAAGAGACTTATTGTGGGTCGTCGTATGAATCATTTCTATGCAAATTTCTGGCTCTTAATGCCCGAGTAGCGGCAGGCAACGGTGCACCGCCCGCCTGACGCCTGGTAAGAATATCTATTACCGGAACGCGATGGGTCGATCTGGACACGATATCGCTCAATAACGAAATACGGGGCAATCGGACGGAAGCGGCGGCTTTGAGCGGCAACACATTCGTCGGAGTGATGAAATGGTCGATCAAATGTGCTCTTTAGGAGGTTGCGTGGACTGACGACCACCCGCATTTCCGATACCGCTCCCTTCGCCAAAATTCATATCCAGAAATCCTTGTGTCAGGAGGTGCGTGCCGCCGCGCGGGGCGGTTTTTTTGTTTATGGGGGGGTTACGCAGCAATAACACACGTTTGGCAATACCAGCAGAATTCCTTATGACCAACGATGGCGGGCGCTCGTGCGCGAACTGCCGCCGTAAGAATCGTTTCGCGCGTACAAATGACTGCATACCGCACGGGTTGGGGGACGCGTGGGTCGACCAGACATAACTAACTAGGTGCCAAATTCGGAATGCTTCCACCACGGAGTCGAACTACTATATTCCCAAACAAAGTGCTGCGGCGCGGTGGAGGCGAGTATCTATCTATATACAGAGTGCCGGCCGAGCAATTAAGTTACCGTTAACGTCCCGATAGTAATATAGCCAATAAGTTTGAAGGGGTATTCCGGAACGAAACTCATTGACTTTGTTGAGTGCGGCGGGATGATCAATAAAACGATCTTTCAAAACTGATCGTCGGTCGTCCGGCGGTACGAATAAGATTCTGTGAGTAACCGCGGAGTGAGGGACGGAAAGGAGTAGTGAATCGTAGTTGGGATAAGATGCGAGAGCTCGGTCGGGATCCTATGGGGACAGATCGAGGATTATGCAATCCCCGCGAAGCAATTCATTTATAAATCATATTTTTAGATGGAACGATAAATGAATGTAGGGCAATATTATATTTCCTGCGGATCCATAAGAGACTGATAAAGATTCAATAAATTGATTGTCTAGCATGATCGATCGTCGTGGTCCACTCCTTCCCCGTACCACAGGCGAGAGAGGAGATGTAGAAACTACCATCAAGGCAGCCCGAGCAGTATTGACTATATCCATAGGTATTCTCCCCATTCATCCATCCGCGCATTGTCGGCCGGACGGTCAATCATCTATCTCGTTCTCACTACGATTGTGACAGAGATGTATCGATCGTATGTCACGTATCGGGTCCACTACGATAAATGTACGGGGAGCTGTTGCCACTGCCAAGCATCGGACTTCTAACACCGTTCGGAATCTTCCTCATCATCGAGCGCGCGCCACGAACAAACTACAATCTTTTCGGGGGAGGAATACTCGTGCCTCCAAGGAGTTAATAAACCATCAATCGATTGCGTAAGGCGGCACCTGGGTTCGAACCGGGGATGGAGGATTTGCAATCCTCTGCCTTACCACTTGGCCATGCCGCCCCCGTCGAATTGCGATCGAACCAATGGAATACCCGAATGCAAATGATACCGCGCCGTTTCCTTCTTGAGCTGGCTATTGTATTGTAAGAATGATCGATTATTCAATCAAGTGTGCCTTTATCTCCCCAACCAACACCCCTCCTAGACAATATGGAAAAACCGGCGGTGTTCGGGAGTAGAAAAATGTTTTCCTACTACGGTACGCACGGCGAACAGCAAACCAGCAATCTTTAAACTCCTTCGTGGAAGTGGAGGCGAGAGATAGAGGGGGAGCAGTGCGTATGAAATAACGCCCTCAGTGGTGGGGACATGAAATCAAACGAAGCACGGTATTAGAAACAAATCAGGAAATGTTTGTCATGCCCGATCCCGGAGAGGCACAATCGGAAGCATTTTATCGTTTCATCAATAGGGGATCGATAGAAGAACCGAATGATTATCCAGGAATCGAGGATACAGATCGAGAGATGGGACCTCGACCCTTTTGTGGACGATATTACGTAATAGAACCATTGAGCAACAAAAGAGATGCTGTGTACGAGCCCATCGCATATCCGTCCGAGTTGTATGTGCCAGTCCAATTGACTCGAAAGGGAGAGGCATGGGCGGAGGAGCAACTCGTATATATTGGAAGCACCCCTTCGACGAGCCCTCAAGGCACCCTTGTAGTGAATGGAATTGATAGAGTTACAATCAATCAGATCTCAAGAAGTCCTGGCACTCATCATAATATGGAACGAGGTCCGAACGAAAACCCTGTGTATACAGGCACAACAATGACGAACAGGGGAGGGAAGCCGAAATCGGAACCTGATGGAAAAAACATAATATGGGTTCGCGTGAGAAAGAAACGGAAAACACCCATGAAACCCCCGTCACTGGCTATGGGTCCAAGTACGAAAGATATTTTGGACAATGTCTGTTACCCCGAAACTTCTTGGGAAACAAAGGAAAACAATGTTTGGTCAAGGGAACACGCCGTACCAGAATCTCACAAATTATCGTATGGCACAGACGAATATCCGGAATTATCCGATATATTTGAAGAATCACGACAAAAATACCCTCAACCGAGGTTCGAAACAGGAGATATTGGTCGAACGAATTCGAACAAAAAACCCGATCCCGATGTACCTCAAAACGAGATTTTCCCATTACCGAAAGATGTGTCAGCTGCTACAGATCATTCAATCGGTATTGGGATTGGAATAGGCACCCTCGATGATATAGATCACCCCAAAAATAGGCGTATTCGTACTGCAGCGGATTCATCACAAGATCAATCGAGATCGGCGTCAGAGCGTCCAGCGGATCCTATGCGCGGAGGGGTCAGCAGGGCTGCTCGACGTAAGAACGTACCGACCATGAGAAGCGTAGCAAATTCGAGTCCATCATTAACAACCTCGAAAGAATTTTTTGGTTCACATCCCCCTCCTCAATCCCCGGATCAAACGAATCCATCGACACAAATGGTACATAAACGAAAACTGAGTTATCCAGGCCCTGGAGGACCAACGAGACGAACCGCAAGTTATCAAGTGCGAGATATTCATCCCAGTCATTATGGACGTGCTCGCCCCATTGAAACGTCCGAAGGCACGAACGCTGGACCCATCCCATCGTCAGCCTTACACGCGGGCGTTAATCATTGGGGATATTTAACTAGTCCCTTCCATAGGATATCCGGAGTCTTATCCGGGGAAGATGTGGCAGCTTATGTATCAGCAGAGGATGAAGGCTACCGAATAACTACAGGAACTTGTTCGTACATATATCGGAAAGATCGGGGGGAGCAAGCTACCGCAGCTCGGTATCGACAGGAATCCGTGACTATTGCGTGGGATCAGATACATTCACGAAGTATTCCGCCCTCACAAAATCCCCCCGTGGGAGCCCCTCTCATTCCTTCCCTGGAGAATAACGATGCAAATCGTACCCCAACGGGTTCTAATACGCAACGTCAAGCTGCGCCGCTCCTCATATCCGAACAACGCATCGTGGGAACGGGACTGGAAGGTCAAATAGCCTCGGATCCGTGGGATACGGCCATAGCCGCGCGGGGGGGGAAAATAGATTATATCGATGGTGAGAGAACAACTTCGGTCGGCGATGGGGAGACAATAGATACCGAATCGGTTATGTATCAAAGCCCCAATAACAATACTCGTGTGCACCAGAAACCCGCCGTATTCGGTAAAGGTGGATTACCAAGGAAAGGACAGATCGCAGCGGACGGCGGGTCTGCAACAAAAGGAGGAGAATTGGCTTCAGGAAGAAATATATCAATGGCATACATGCCTTGGGAGGGATACAATTCCGAGGACTCCGTACCTACTAGCGAACGTCCAACATTTGAAGATATCTATACGTCTATTCATATTGATAAATATGAGATGGAGGCCCGCGTCACACTTCAAGGCACTGCCGAAAGAATTACTAGGAAAATACCTCATTCAGATGATTATTTCCCTCGCCACTCGGACGAGAGTGGCCCCATATCACCAGGATCCTGGGTAGAAACCGGAGATGTCTCGGTAGGCAAACCAACACCCCGAAATCCGGAAGAATCACCGAAAGCTCCGGAAAGTAACTCACCGCAAGCCATTCCTGGTATTGACGTCACTACTGCAAGAGAAACCTGCCTCAAGGTACCAACGGGTGGAAGAGGTCGAATCCTTGATGTTGGATGGATCTATCCGGAGGATACGTCCAGGTATAATACGAGGGTTGTCCGTGTATATGTCCCGCAAGCGCGCGAAATGCAGGTTGGTGATAAAGCAGCTGGGAGACATGGTAATAAGGGTATTATCCCAAAGATTGCACCTAGACAGGATATGCCTTATTTGCAGGATGGAACATCGATCGATATGATACCGAGTCCTTCGGGGGTGCCGCCGCGAATGAATGTAGGACAGATCTCTGAACGTGTGCCTGGTCCCGCGGGATACAACCTGGAGAGACATCATAGAATAATACCTTTTGATGAGAGATATGAACGAGAAGCCCCGAGAAAGTCAGTCTCTCCCGAAACCTATGAAGCTAGTGAGCAAACGGCTAATCCACGGTCATTCGAACTTGATAATCCCGGAAAAAGCAAACCAATTGATGGAAGAACGGGAGAGGCGTCTGAACAACCCGTTACGGCGGGGAAAGCTCATATGCCGAAATTGGTTCATCAAGTTGATGATAAAATCCATGCACGCTCCAGCGGACCTCATCCGCGTGTCACGCAACAACCGCTCAAAGGGAAGTCCAAGCAAGGGGGACAGCGGGTGGGAGAGATGGAAGTTCGGGCTCCGGAAGGTTCTGGTGTCTCTCATATCCTGCAAGAAATGCCTACTATGAAACCCGATCATGTTCGGGCCCGTCGTAAGGTGGTTGGTACCATCGTGGCCGGGGAACCGGTATACGATGGTACCGCCGAAGCAACCACTCCGGAATCTCCTCGATCGCCCGTGCGAGAACCACGACGTTTAGCCCCAGAGTTGGATCTGGCTGTCGTAGAGAAGTCTCTAGTATCTAACAATAAATATCGGGGCGGCTAATCAATAATTGGAGTGCGGGTCAATTAGAAACCAAAAAATACCACGATCCACCAGAATAAGCATCAATATCCTCGAATCGGATTAGCTTCTCCCGAACAAACCCGCGCCCGGGCTGACAAAGTATTGCCCACTGGAGAAATAGTTGGGCGGGTTACTCAACCCAGCACCTTCCATCATGGTAGCGATGACCCAGAAAAAGATGGAACATCTCGTGAAAGAATATCTGGGCCTCTTCGGAGCGGGGTTCGCGCTCGCGGAAAGTACCAGCAGGTTGTTGCAGATGGAGGAGATTCCATATTCTGTCAAGAATGCGGAGCCGAATATATTGAATCCCGAGTCCGGAGATATCGGATGGGATACATCAAATCAGCATGCGCTGTAACTCATGCACGGTATTTAAAAAACCTTCCAAGTCATATAGCGAATATCCCATCTAAGCCTCTGCAGGAGTTAGAGAGCCTAGCATACCGCGATGCGTGACCTGGGGACGAGTATCGGTTTCACGGGTCGGTCAAAAGCTGTCATCCCCTACTAATAGCAAGCACGGGGATGCCCCCACCTCCGACGTGTCTCTCTCCCTTGCTGGAGAGTGGCGTGAAGCTCGGAATCGTGAGCAATGGGAGTGCTTAAGGGAGAGGATTCGTCTACGGTCCATAGGATGCGTGTACACATTCATTGGTTGGCTTGACACGTTATTCGTGAATTAGACCTCGTTAAAATGCTTCTTCCCCCGTTGGGGATACAAAAATATTTGGAGTGTCTTTGCGATGAGCCTATCACACCAGCCTTCACCCAAATACGGCTATAGGGGTCTATCCATCGCATATATGCCTCGAATGGCACGATAACCATCGTGGTGGGTCGGGGACCCAAGGAATAAATCGGGAGAATCGAAGTACGAACAAGATAAACCCTGATGAATACTGAAATGTTGATTGGAAGGTATCTTTTTAACAAGCTACTTCGCTCAGAGGGAACGAGACTACTCGTCGGCGGTAACGACTGAGGAATCGTTCTACATGCAATGGATGGGGGTCGAAGTCGTTCATACCTAGGATGGCCCGAGCAATGAGTAGCTTTCTCCCCCGCCGAGATCTAACCGCTGCGGCCGAGATACCAACTGCAGTTGCGTTGAGGTATTCCCGCTGTGGAACAGTAGCTGCTCGAGCCGGATGAGAGGAAACCGTCGTGTCCGATTCTGCGGAGGGGGAAATAGCGTAATGGAGCACCCCATCCCGACCCCCTTTCCGCCAGGCCTGTAACCGAAAAACCCACCCCATCCGGATTCAAACGAGGCTTCTTGAAGTATGATGAGTACGGAAATCGGAACGAAACCATTCCCCACTTTTCTCATTGCTCAGATTCCGATGAATCAATGGAGAGGGAGGCAACCACAGGGGGAGATGCCATCAGGGAACCATCAGCCAGCCCGGACCCAAAAGCCCTTTCGGATCGTGCACACGCGGAATGGGAGTTTTGGTTGAGTGGTGGGCCGACGACGGGGGATGAATTGGAAGACCGGAGGACGACTCAAAGGGGAAAAGATCTTTTGGTCAGACATATCGGATTAATTAAAAATCTTGTTCGAACGAAGACGAATCCGGAATGGACGGTTCCATCGTTATCACCGGTCCCTCCACCCGAACCAAGACCCATGGTCCAATTGGGCGAGGGTCGAATGATCAGCCCAGATATAAACGAACCTCATAGAAGGATCATTCTTCGAAACAATTGCCTCGGTAATCCATCAGCAAGAAGAATACTTGCACCAGAGGGGGTTCTCGTTCGTCAAAAGAAACTGCTTCAGGGAGCTGTGGACGCGCCCATTGGTAATGGCATCGGCGGCGAACCCATGACGGATACCGATGAGAGGCCTTCTAAACCTTCTTCAGATATGGTTCAAGGCAAGGAAGGAAGATCTCGCGAGAATTCACCCGGAAAACGAGTTGATCATCCAGGTCGCCCTGCCATCGTGGTGGGTCCCTACCTATCATTGCACCAATGCGGATCGCCGCGAGGGATAGCCATGGAGCCTCCTCAACCATTCATAATTCGCAGTTCGATTGGGCGACATATTGCCCCTAGCATTAGAGCCGCAAAACCCCCAACTCGGAAAAAAACGCCCCTTGTTCGGGAAATACTCCGGGAGGTTGTGCGAGGACATCCCGTATCGTTGAATAGAGCACCTACACCGCACAGGCCGGGAATCCAAGCATTCGAACCGATTTCGGCAGACGGCTGCGCCATCCGTTCACACCCATCAGTTTGTGCAGGGTCTAACGCAGACTCCGACGGGGATCAAATGGCTGTCCATGTACCTCTACCGTATGGGACCCAAGCAGAAGCTCGTCCATCAGCGCTATCTCATACAAATCCCCCGTCCCCAGCCATGGGGGATCCCGTTTCCGCACCGAATCAAGATATGCCTCCCGGACCCCATATACCAACGATCGGTAATGGTCAGGGTATTCGAGGGAATAGGTATTATCATTCATGCCGGGGGCATGGATATAATCCGTTTGTTCCGTACGATACACTTTTTCATGGAATCCACTATTTCAATGGTCATGATGCTCTGCCCGTCACAGAATTGCAGCAAGTTCTCGACCTGCTTTTGCAAAGTCCCCTGTGGCTCCGATGGCCTACGGACGATTCGCGGATTATGAATCCCATTGATCGGGAAGAGCCCTTTGAGGTTCAATACGAACCCACCACAGGTACTTGTCACCAAATCCACGAGAATTATAAGACCAGATGGGGGGGTGGTAATACACTTAGTGTATATGTTCGTACAACTGCCGGTCGTATCATTTTCAATCAACGAATGGAATCATCTTTACGAGGAGGCATATTCGGGGATTATTCGCTACTAAAGGATGTTGCGATATCCCCACGGAATTGTATAATGAATTTGCTAGTCACGGCATTGCTGCCTGCATTTGCCGCATAGTAGAACGGAAGGAAAAAGGGAGGACCTTTCGCTCGGCGGCGGGAGGCCAAGATCCATTGGTGGTGAATCATCCTACAGAAACAGAGAGATGTTTCACGGCGGAACTGGGTCAATCGCTATCTTGTAATAGGGTGATGGATAGAACCGCCATGAAACAATCTATGAGCAGTTTAATGACTCATTCCGGAACAGTGTATACGGCGCATATCCCGGATCAACCCAAGACTCCAGGGTTCCAGCAAGCTACTCATGCAGCTGTCTCCTTGGGCATTGACGACCTTATAACGACACCTTCGAGGGAATGGCTTATCCAGGATGCAGAATCGCGGAGTTGGTTTGAGGAACAGCATCGTTATGGAAATGTGCATGCGGTGGAAAGATCGCGTCGATCGATCGAAGCACGGTACACTACGAGTGAGTACACAAAAACTGAAATGAATCCCAATCTCAGGATGACCGATCCTTTGAACCCAGCACATGTGATGCCTCTTCCAGGAGCTCGAGGAAATATATCCCAAACTCACCAATCATTAGGTATGAGAGGATCAATGCCGGATCCCAAGGGACAAATTATCGATTTACCTATTCGGAGTAATCCTCGCGAAGGACCATCTTCAACAGAACACATGATTTCTCGCTATGGCGCTCGCAAGGGAATTGCGGATATCGCCGTACGAACGGCGGATGCTGGGTACCTCACACGTAGACTTGTCGAAGTAGTTCAACGCATTGTTGCGCGTACTGTGGATCGTGGTACCATTCGGGGTATTACCGTCAGTCCTGTTCGGGATAGACAGGGTAGACAAATGATTGCCCAATCAAGACCAATTGGTCGCGTATCAGCGGATAATGCATACGTAGACACAAGATGCATTGCTACGCGTGATCAAGAAACTGGGGCCGAGCCCGCCGATCAATCAATAGCCTTTCAAAAACGACCAATATCTATACGACCTCCTTCGGCCCGCAAAAGTATGTTTTGGATTTGTCGATCACGCCATGGTCGGAGTCTAACTCACGGTGATCCGATAGGACTGGGAGAGGCGGTAGGTATTATGGCGGGTCAGTCTATCGGGGAACCGGGAACTCAATTAACCCTAAGAACTTCTCACACTGGTGGAATCTCTACGGGTGATATTGCGCGACACACAAGAACTCCCTCTACTGGAACCATCATGTCCAACGCCAATTCGGTTCATCCCACACGTACACGTCACGGGCATCCCGCTTGGATATGTGATGAGGATTTATCCGTCGCCACCAGCAATGAATACGAGGCACGCCATCCAACTATTCCATCGCCAAGTTCGATTCCGGTTCGGAATAACCAACACGTGGAATCAAAGCAAGTTATTGCGGAGGTTCGTGCGACAACACCCATTCCAAGGGAGAGGGTTCACAAGTACATTCATTCAAACCTGTACGGAGAAATGCATTTGGGCACGAGAGTGATGCGGCGTCATAACCTCGAACAACATCGCATATATAGTAATATTCATATACCACCCGAGACGAGTTATGTACGGGTATCATCTGGCGGCGCGTCCTGCGACGGCGGCACACGATCCGTATTTCACGGTGGCGGGGATAAGATCGACGCTCAATCCCTTCCTCCGGCCGCCGGGAAGGATCAATCACCCCCCAATTCATACCCGTGGGGTCCTTCGAACCCCAACCCATGCTGCTACCATTCGGGCGGAGCAGCTGATGAGCCGCCCACTTTCAATCATCAGAGGTGTGATCGCGGCGTCCCCGACGATCACTTGAGATATCTCTCCCTGCCGCACAGTGAGAGAGTGATTACGCGTGGACACGAAAGGGGTGATGGTGGTGGAGTTCTTTGTCCGTCTGGCCGCCACCAGCGCCGCTGGCACAGGAGGAAATGCGGTGGTGGGAAAAGAATAATCCCTCGCGAACCAGCAGTACCCGAAAGACAACAAAAGAAAGTTTCACGTGTTGCCGATAGTCCGGCCAATCATTCTGGATACACGACCACGGAACCAGAAATGATTGAGTCGCGTACAATGAAAGTCGGTTCCGCGGGAGAAAAGACCAGTATGGGGAATGACAGAACGGAAAGACTCGTCGCGAGACACCAGTTAGTCGGGCAAGGTAACTTTCGTTCGATTTCGGAAGATCTGTGGCGTATCATACACGAATCCCCTCGCCCAATAGCAAGAGCGAATGTTGTTCGGGCGGGTACACGAATAACCCCGTCGGATATTTATTGCCGGTCAACCGGAGGAGAAGGAGGATTGACAGGGGCGCAAAGCACGCGCGAGGGATCCGTGGTGATAGAAAAATTACCCAATTTCAGTCGTATGACAGAATCCGATGGGATATCCGAAACAAAGGAGGACGAAACTTCGATGCCGACGACAGAAACACCTGACGGCGCATCTGAATCCATGGATTGGCACAATCACCGCCGGCGCGTCGCCCTGTATACAGATAAAGCCTTCGCTTCATTAAGAAGAAAAACAATGAGAAGACCCGCCGCGACGGAAGATCATGAAATACGTAGCGAGTCGGGTGTATTAAAATTACTGAATTGGGACTTGCTAGGAAAGGGGGGGCGGGCGGCGGCGGACGTGGGGGTGGCCGCTCAATATCCCCCTGGCGAATATGGAGTTGGGGTCAATTACATGGGTATTCGGTCGTCGGCCCAAAAACCCCGTCTGCTTCCCGACCGGCGGCAAACGCAAGGTTTCATTGAAGAGGCTTATAATCCTTCAATTGAAGTGATAACGAGTACCCCCCTCGTCCAATATCACGAAAGTATCAACCGTGATTCGGCGGTGGGACAGACCTCAGTGGATAGTTATGGTTACGATACGGGATTGTCGGGTTTCCAATACCTTTCCTCCGATGCCAAGGTTGACCGCCGCGCTAGCGGCTCTCCCAATGACAATAATATAGTATTTAGTCAACACGAAGGTATTCCTCGTATTTCACAACCCGATAGGTATCGAGAAAGGACATCCTTCCTCATCTCGTCTCCGGATAATGCCTGCAAAATCCCTTTATCTACCACCGTGCAGCATATGGCCGGGGATAATGGGAGGAGGCCTGCCGATGGCAGCAGCGACGATGTGGCTATTATCTCCACCGCAAACCTGCTCTGCGACGACTCCAGGTCATTAATACGCCCCCCGCTGCAGCGCCGCGATGATAAGCGAAGTACACGATTGGATTTCATCATGACTATGAATGCCTTCCCCACGTCTCCCTTATTAGTAGATGATTCTGCGCGGGGAACTCCGTCGGATACGCTGGGTATTCCGGGTAATAATTTGCATGGTATGGGCCGCCGTCCCGCGTCTTACCCCCACTTGTTAACCCGTCATCGTTGTTTGACTCGCGAAGTTATATCAGAAGATTCCACTATTAGCAATTTATTCAAGAAGACCTCGAGGGTCCTTAACAAGTGGTTTCTGCGAGACGAGGATCGAGCATATTCCCAGCTTCTTATTACGCACAAACGAACCCAAACCCCCGCCGCTTACTTCTATCCATCAAGCCCGACTCAATGCTTTCTACCATCAGACCCACCATGCACGACACTTCGATCAGTAAGTCCCGGACGATTGATCTGCAGAGGTGTCTCTGTACGCGGATATGGGCTGCCCTCTCAGTCTTGCGAAGCCAAGGCCTTTGATATAGAATTTGCAGTTATGAGATTAGCCGAGCCTTCTTTGGCCAAGAGGGGAGCAACCGTTCATGATAGCTCCGGCAGCATTGTCGGGGGGGGAGACGCACCAATAACATCAATACATGAAAGATCAAGATTTGAAGATACTATTTTCCAAGGCCCTCCCAAGATTGAGCAATTTTCGGAATCTCGTCCAAATACCTCAGTATCAACGGATTTGAAGGACAGTTCTAAAGATCGGAGCAGTGGAGGTATGGCATGGATCTTCGGGCGTGCCTCGGGTTATCTCCTAAGTGCTAGAATAAGCTTGGAACGAAGTCGGATAAACCCGGTTGCTCGTATTGGAAGGGGATATCGATCCCAAGGAGTACAGGTAGCTGATAAGCATACAGAAATTATTGCACGCCAAGTAACTTCAAAAATGGTCGCGCTGGAAGATGGAATGGCTAATGCTTCACCGCCCGGGGAACTCACCGAAGTATCGCGGGCTCGAAGAATGGATTGCGCTCTAGAAGCGAAGATTACTTGTAGACCCGTATTATCAGGAGTCACAAGAGCATCTCCAAATACCAAGAGTCTCATCCCTGGAGCGAGTTCCCGAGAGACCACCAGAGTATCGGCCAGAGCTGCTATCCGAGGTCAAACGGATCGGTCGAAGGGCTTGAAAGAGAATGCTATTGTTGGTGGAATGGTACCGGCCGGTACCAGTTGTGAGGGAACGCTTCGCCAAGTCATTCCGTCGTCGGATGAACTGGAAGAGATTTCGGGGGGGACGGACAAACCGTTTCATCCGCCGGAAGATCTTTCATCAAAGGGCGCAGAGTTTCGTATCCTCCTCAGTCAGAGAACTTCGAGGTCTCAGCATCAGTATGCTACGACGGAGTTCGTGCCGATAAACGACTCTAGCCGCTCATGCGCATCCAGATTATGAGGGAGTGAAGACCGCGGATAGAGAGCGAACCGAATCGTCATTAATATCCATCATTCGCACCATCCGTCGACGGAGTATAACTTTAGTAGGTTTGACTCCTCGGTATAAGATCGGTCTATTCATTTTGACAATCTGGTCTATACTGTCATTCCCCGACGGGAATACCCATTGTGAAGGGAGAGAAGTAGCGGAAATGGGAACAAAATATTGGAATATCCGTTCGGAAGAAACGACGGAAGCAGGAGCTCATTTCGGTCATCAAGCCCGACGGTGGAATCCCAAGATGGCACCCCATACCCCGACGGAGCGTAAGGGTATTCATACCATAGATCCCACTCAAACCGCTCGTTCATCACCAGAAGCACGTGATCCGGCGGCCGGGGCGGCAGGCACGGGAAAACAATTTCCGATTGCAGGTACGAAATATCAAACAGCTGATGTTATTCGATCGGCGGCTATAAGAGCCCAGCGTCACTATGCAAATGAGAAATGGCTCGGCGGTATGCCAACAAATTGGTCCACTATGGAGACACGCCCTCAGAGGTTGGAGGATTCGGAGGGCAAAGCAGCACGGCTTCATCACGGCTACCCGGATAGGAGTGCAGCAACTTCGGGAAGACAGTCAGCTCAACCGCGGAGATACCCTGTGGGAACTAGATATATGAAAGGTTTACCCGACATCGCAACAACCGTTGATCAACGAGAAGAACTTACTGCTATTCGGGAATGTACCGCTCCAGGTATTCCAACCACACGCTTAGCAGATACAGATTGCGATCCGGATATGACGGATATACCGATTCCGGCCAACGATGATCCCAGAGCCCCCACTCGACGGATCCCGAACAAACCGACGCCAGCAATTCGTGAGGGTCGTCATTAATTAGCTTTTCATAATGACTACCCAGAAAAAATTGATCTAGTCACTACTCCCGAACCAGGAAGTATGTATATATATATATATCAGAGTTGTAGGGAACTATATCCACTCTTATACATATACAGATACGTGCGCATACATATGCACATACGCGTGGCGGTGTACACCACAAAAAGGATTCGACGGGTGGAAGTCGGGCCGGCGGAGATGTAGGAGCAAGAGATATTTTCGCGGTGAACTCCTGCAAGGAGTAACACGCATACCGCAGCATATCCGTCTACCATGACTGCGTCATTTCAAGACTTGTACGGGGTATCCTCTGGTGTGGGGGTAGGTCAACATTCCTACTGGCGAATGGGTGGTCCTCAGGTTCATGGACAAGTACCCATAACCCCCTGGGCCGTAATTATTATTTTGCCAAGTCCGGCTCTTTCAGGCACTCGGGATTTACGAACCGTGCCATCCGGTGGTCAGAATATTGTGGAATATGCTTCAGAATTCCCTCGGGACCCGGCTAGAACCCGAATAGGGGAAGGGTATCGTCCCTGGGTTCCCTCCATCGGAACTATGTCCCTATCCATCTTCGTTCCCAATTGGTCGGGCGCCCTTATTCCTCGGAGAATATCGGAATCACCTCACGGGGAGTTAGCCGCGCCCACGAATGATACTAATACTACTGTTGCTTTAGCTTTGCTTACACCAGTAGCATATTCTTATGCCGGTCTCCGCAAAAAAGGTTCGAGCCATTTCGGTAGACATATACAACCAACCCCAATACCCTCACCGACCAATACCTCGGAAGATTTTACTAAACCTTCACCGCCCAGTTCTCGACTCCCCGGCAATATATCGGCTGATGAATCGGTAGTTGCCGTTCCCATTCCCCTGGTGCCTCCAGTAGTTCCTACACCTACGATGTCATCAGGATCGTTTACAAGTGCTACTCAGGCTCCGATTCTTGCAACTCTAGCCGCGGCTCATACAGGAGAATCCATGGAAGATCATCATCAGTCATTGAAAGACGACTATTGATTCCTGCTTGCTCGAGTCTGAAGCATCATTTCTTGTAATATCCGCGCAACCCACGAAAGCATGCGCGAAGAAGTAGCCTTTATGCATGCCGGGGTGTGATAAGAGTGTAGTGGAATCTCTGCCGCCTGGTACATCGCGATCTTAGGATACACGGATAGCGCCGCGACATGCATGCGGGAGAATAATATGTAGTCTAACTTTTGGTGATTCGTTTCCGCAAATCAATTAAATTGTTTTTGCCATACATATTATTGTTTATTCCCCCCCCCCCCCACCGTATTGGGACATCCTGCGCGTTCACCCCATAATGATGGGTAAGGCAATTTCGTCATAAATACGGTCTTAGTGCTGCTTGAACCTCCTACGCCAGTAAGTGATCTTAGTTCATCATATCAGTTTATACTTGTATCGGGCGATAATGAGCGACGGCGGGAGGAATTGGTTGGGCGGGGATCTCTCTCTCTCTGCTGCACGGGATAAAGTGTTCTCCCTTTGGCGGCCGACGAGGTTTGAGGCGAATTGTTGGATAGTGGCTCGTAGTAGTAGGGTCCAGCACGGCAGTGCAAATAACGCGTGATTCGTACGTTGTATAAGCTCACTCGCGTTTATATAGTGACTATTCCTACGTTGGGTTGAACGTACTTTATAAACAAACAACCGGCCAAATCCATTCCGATCGCTTATCGGTCGCCGGGGGACTGGCCTGATACCCTGAAGTAGTCACTTGGATTGTGATGGATGTGTTGAGCAAAATGAATATGTTATTTACCAGGGAAGTACGAAAGAGAACAATCGAGAGCACAGGATTACTCGTCCCCATAGGTGGTACTATCACTGAAAAGAGACACGTTGAGTGGAATATTTAGAGGGAGATTCGAGAGTCAGTAAAAACTCCTGGTCGGTAAGAGGCAATTTCCTTCCCCGACCGTGCCCCGCCCCAGTAACAGGAGATCACCATACGAACCCCTTGATCTCCGCTGCCTCCGTTGTTGCCGCCGGATTAGCCGTAGGTCCTGCCTCCACAGGACCTGGTGTCGGTCAGGGTACCGCCGCAGGCCAAGCCGTGGAAGGTATTGCGAGACAACCCGAGGCTGAAGGTAAAACTCGAGGTACCTCATTGCTAAGTCCAGCTTTTATGGAAGCCCTAACTATTTATGGACTAGTTGTAGCTCCGGCACCCCTATTTGCAAATCCATTTGTTTAATTCAAGACACGCCTTCGGGATCCTGGTAACCTGCTGCTGCTGCTGCTGCTGCTGCTGCTGCTGCCCCGCCGGCTCATCAAATCCTACCCCGATTGCGCCGTGAGAGTGGAAGCGCGATCGGGGGGGCAAATGAAATGATTAGCACGCTCTCCAACCCCCCCCTCTAGGCGGGGAATAGAATACAAACTACTGTCGTTGACGACTTTTCAATCGTGTCCGTAGTGCGGAGGGGAGGAGTGGAGCAAGCATTTCTCTGTCAGAATCTCCATACCATAGTAGAGTAGGTTGGGAACGGGGGGTGCTCATCCTCGCCCCGCGCCGCAACCACAGAGGTCCGAGAGGATGAGGAGGGAGTTAGACCAGGGAAGGAACTACGCGAGTCAATTTTGGGTAATGGTCGTCACAATTTATGATAGGGGGAGGGAGTATACGAGAGATGCGACCGATTTCGTTATTCCCGCCGCGTACTGGCCGCCGCTGTCCACCGCAGGGGGTTTTGCCCTAAACACCAACCCTTTAGAAACGAATTTGATTAATTCAGGGGTAGTACTCGCCTTACTAGTCTACCTCGGAAGGGGAGTGTGTGCGGGTCGAACATCCGAGAGTTCATTTGCTGGGTCTATCCAGCCGCGCTTCAGGGTGGAAGGAAGCGCATAACCCCAACGAATGATTTCCGGTGGTCCGGGTGAGAGATCCGCCGGAAGAATTACAGCATCCCGTGAGACTGGTCAAGAATTCACGATTATCATTCCATAAATAACTAGTCGGGGAATTTCGTTGAAATGGCTAAAGCTACACTGCCTAAAGTCCGGGTACGTTTGGGGTATTCCCTCCCTACCGCGTCGGTATTGGGGCAGTGGGAACAATAACGCGATTGGGGTTTAATCTGATATATAACACTCGTATCATACGGAAACGGATTCAATTTCGATCCATTCGAATGAATTGTCAATCTCCCGGGAATCACTGAGTTCGGTTCCCGAATACCGAATCGACAACCTACGCGCATTTTTTTTATCGTTCCGGGGAAAAACAACCTCACTGACGAGTCAATCGTTGGAGAGCCCCTCTGGAGTCTCGGAGTCTTGTAAACGAACCCATCATCCATGGTGGTAACGATGGCGGGATGCAAATGATGAAGGCGGCATGCCCAGATAAACCTAGAGATTTATCATCATCGCGAGGGACTGGGCGAGAAAGCCGGATGAATTGAAAGATTCGCGTGCGGTTCGGGGAGAGATTATCGATCCGCGAGATTCATGGATAATCCACTTCCATTAAGTAATTTATTGAATAATCGTGAACGTACCATCCTAAATGCTATCCGCGACGCGGAAGATCGGTATAAGGAAGCCGCAGATAGGCTTGACCAAGCCAGGGCCCGCTTGCTGCGAGCGAGGGTTAGAGCGGACGATATTCGCATGAACGGTCTCTCCAGGGTGCAAAGGGCAAAACGAGATCCGGCCAATGCTGCCGACGGGGATTTAGAACGATTAGAAGAATCTAAGAATGCTACTATTCGCTTCGAGGAACAGAGAGCGATTGAGCAAGTCCGCCAGCAAGCTGCGCGACTTGCGTTAGAGAGAGCTTTGAAAGCTTCGGACATTCGTTCAAACAACGAAGTACACTCGCACACGATCGAGCATCATATTGGATTATTGAAGGGTATGGTGGAAAACAACCGATTAGCTTCCTTTACAGGTCCTACCTCTCGAGTAATCATAGACGGACGCTAATGGTGAACACTCGACCCGACGAGATTAGCAGCATTATCCTAGGGCAAATCGAGCAGTATGATCAGGAGGTCAAGGTTTTCAATACTGGTACTGTACTACAGGTGGGGGATGGAATCGCCCGCATTCACGGTCTTGACGGAGTCATGGCAGGGGAATTGGTAGAATTCGAGGATGGTACAGTAGGAACTGCTTTAAATTTAGAATCGGACAATGCTGGAGCTGTTTCGACGGGGGATGGGTTGGCCACACAGGAAGGTAGCTCCGTGAAAGCGACGGGTAAAATTGCTCAGATACCAGTAAGTGATGCCTATTTGGGTCGTGTCGTAAATGCTCCGGCTCAACCCATTGACGGCAAAGGTCGAACCGCAGCTTCTGAATCCAGACTAATAGAATCTCCCGCTCCTGGCACCATTTCGCGGCGCTCCGTCTATGAACCAATGCAAACAGGTCTTATTGCTATCGATTCAACGATTCCTATTGGGCGGGGTCAGCGAGAATTGGTCATTGGAGACAGACAAACCGGTAAGACAGCAGTTGCTACAGATACTATTCCGAATCAGAGAGGTCAAAATGCAATACGTGTCCATGTGGCTATTGGTCAAAAAGCATCTTCCGTGGCTCAGGTAGTTAATACATCTGAGGAACGAGGCGCAATGGAATATACTATTGTGGTAGCAGAGACTGCGAATTCTCCTGCCACATCGCAATATCCAGCCCCTTACACGGGAGCGGCTTCAGCAGAATACTCTATGTATCGTAAACAACACGCTCTAATTATCTACGATGATCTTTCAAAACAAGCACAGGCTCATCGACAGATGTCTCTTCTTCCGAGAAGGCCGCCGGGTCGAGAGGCCTATCCTGGAGATGTTCTCCATTCGCATTCTCGTCCTCTGGAACGAGCAGCCAAATTAAGTTCTCAACTAGGTGAAGGAAGCATGACTGCCTTGCCCATAGTTGAAACTCAAGCCGGAGATGTTCCAGCTTATATCCCTACCAACGTCATTTCCATCACAGACGGACAGATATTTTTGTCGGCAGATTTATCCAATGCTGGAGTTCGACCCGCGATCAATGTCGGTATTTCCGTATCTAGGGCAGGATCCGCGGCTCAAATAAAAGCTATGAAACAGGTGGCTGGTAAATTGAAATTGGAATTAGCTCAATTCGCGGAACTAGAAGCCTCTGCACAATCTGCTTCTGATCTCGATAAAGCTACTCGTAATCAATTGGCGAGGGGTCAAAGATTGCGTGAGTTGCCTAAGCAATCCCAACCAGCGCCTTTGTCGGTGGAAGAACAAGTGGCTACTACTCATGCCGGGGTCAGTGGATGCTTGGATGTATTAGATATCGGACAAGTTCAAGGATTTCTTGTCCAGTTGCGTGAGTATTTGATCACTAATAAACCCGATTTCGCAGAAATAACACGTCCTACTAAGACGTTTACGGAACGAGCAGAAATCCCTCTGAAAGAAGCTATTAAGGAGCATACTGAATCTTTCCTACTACTCCAAAAACAGATATGAATGGATGAGTCTAACGACTCTATAGATGAGATATAATACGGGTGGTTGGAAATACGCGGTTATACGGCAAAACACGAATCCGAAGGCAGCTACACAAGAAGCTGTCTCCGGCGGGCGGCGGCTCTACACCGATCAGTTACACACATATATACATATACATACACACACCTGATCGGTATACGACAAAAGTGTTTTGTGCGGGGGATGTAGGTAGTACGCACTACTATGGGTGGCGGTAGCCCGCGGAATCTGTTAGGTAATATCGATCCTATTTGTCGTGGGAGTCGGCGCGGCGAAGATCTAAAAAGTATATTGATCCCCGAATATTGGTTCAACTTCGGACTAGAGAAAAATATTAATGTCGAGACTATGATACTTCCCCACAAGTGGATAGAGCGAGCGGTTATTGGGAATCGAACTTACATCACCGGCTTTTAGGGTTCAGTATTATAGTTGGTATCGGTCTAAGGTACATGTCTCTTTCCTATTCATGAGTGATAAAGAACTTCATAACGCAGGAGTTCCTTTCTATTCAGCTTCTCTATGGGATTCGACGTGTGGATGGCTCGTTTCCCATGGGAGGGAAATAATGATAAATATTGAGTATTGACTGGGTTCGGATATAATGATAGTGATTGGATATGGGCAATATCTATCTACCCTTCCCCGTTAACCGCGACGCAGTCGCGTCCATAAAATCCGTGTAAGCTTTCGGATCGGAAGTATCGACGCGGTTTCTGATCCCTCCATTCCGTCCGCATGGAGTCAGAAGGCTCTGCATCATGGACCTTATGAAATGGCGGATCGAATGAATACAAAACGATTTCTGGTTACCCTTCCGCTCCGCGTCGGTTCCGCTATTATTGGTTGGGAGACTTTCCACCGACAAGCCGCCGGAGAATAGTGCGGATTACTCTAGTAGCAAACCAGAGTTTTCATTCATCAACCGACGACGAGTAGGGCAGAGAGCTATTTGGCTCGAACGAATTTGTTTCAGAGTTCAAATGAAGTTTTATGACGTGCGATTGAAAGAATAATACCCCTTTCTATCTATTCATGGATCCCTCACGCACGGATATAAATTCGAGATCCTCAATGAAGGATGTAGCTCTTAAATCATTATTCTGCTTCGCTTTTCTCCACCGCCCGCTACGACCAATCTTTCCATATGACAGTAGTTATGGTGTTCCCGCGGCGCAGGGTGAACCGCGGCGGCAGAAATAGAGTCAGTTGCCGATCCTGTCAGTACCGGCGGGCAAAATACTTCCCCATTATCGAATAGGTCGCGCGGTTGTATGAAATGATGAACACCACTTCCGCCACCGAACAACTGTACCCGCTGCGATTCGATAACAGTGTAACTGTGTCCGTCGGCTCGTCCCAAAGCGGGGTATAACCGATTCATTAGTCGGTGCGATCAGAAGATGGTCGTGCTGCAGCACCCTGGGACGACTTCTATTCCCGGAATGGAGATCCGAAACTGTAGTCATTGTGGTGATTGCTTCGATCTTAGTGTGAGCAAATGTGAAGTCAATGTGATTGTTTCCACGCTCGGAGAGTCTGACGTATCCGAATCACGAATTGCCCTTTCGGGCTGCTAGCAAAGCAGTAACCAATGGACCCGACGCAACGATCGGAGCTGAAACAGTAGGCTGCGCAATAACTTCCAAACTCGTTGCCAAATCCCTCCCTCCTATTCGACAAAAATAGGTATAATAGAGTAATGGTATGTACCAAAACGGAGTAGTCATGATCTATCGTTTTTTGTTCCCCGGACGGCACCTTGATTCCGCCGATCAAGATTTAGGATTCGGAAGAAAGAACAAGATATTGATTCGCCAGATGGGGTGGGTTTTAATGGAAAAAGAGGCGGCTCCTCTATTTTTGTGAATGATAAATAATGCGAATACTGTTGTGCCCCCGAATCAATAACTTTACATGCATAGTTGTAGCAGCTGCGGCTACCGTCGCAGTGGTTTATGGATTAGACCGGGGGAATTGGTACAGGTGCTGGTTACTACGAGATCGCTCGTGCCGGATATACATACCTATGTAGTCCGATGGGATGACCGAGGAGCGGGCTCGAGTGGCTGATTGATGATCCGTTGCGAGGCGCCGCCATGGTTTGCACCGACGAGGGTTCGAAATCCCCCCGCCCTTACAACACCAAGTGCGCATATACCGAGCATCAATAGACCCGTCGACCCATTATTTGTCCGACGACCAACCTCCAATCATGTCATCCCCTCCGTCCGGGATTACGGCCAGGATCGTTCGGTGGGGATCCAGGGACGGGGAGAGAAACGGGAGAAATAACCACTGTGTGGACGAGCAGCTTCAGGGTAAGCGTAACGTAATCTCCGAGGTCGTGACTAGTAGAGGTAGGGTGGGGTGAATGATCAATCTCTAAATCTGTCGATTAACCACCAGACTTCCGAGCCGCGCGGCGGGTGGAAAGAGCCATAACCCCCGCCGCGGAATGAGTTCGAACTATAGGAATCGTTGCTCGATGACAATTCTTTTCTGTACGCAATTCCGGATGGGTCGCGGGGGAAAGACGACCTCACCCTCGCTGCCAACGCGGTCGCGGTTTTGAACCATTATCATAGGATTAAATATCCGCTGCTGCAAGACCGATCATCGATCCCAAAGCCCGGAGGACATAAACCCAGGTCGAATAGGATGAACCAATAACTAGTTCGGGAGTGGCCAGGGGCAGGCCGGGAGGCCAGTCATTCTCATTCTTGATCATTATTCGCGTGACACGCGAGCGGCGTCTCCTGCGGGTCGCAAATACAGCGTATCTATCATCCGTAGTAGAATATATCTCTTACGAGAAACGATACGACAGCAGGTTCCCCCCACATATATCCGGAATGATGACCTCATCAAACGCCCCCAGGATCCGAGCGTAGTAGACTGGGGATTATGGGTGCGACGGAACCGCTGCCCCCCCCACGACCCCTTGACGTGCGCCGCGCCTTTATCGAGCAACGAACGGGTGAGTTGGTCTTGTATCACAGCCACGCTTGGTTCGCTTTATTGCAGCGGGGATGTATGTATATGTAAATGATGCGGATGAAGCAGGGAGTCAGCAAGCTTCACTGTCGTCCCGCAACCGCATCATAATTTGTCGCGGCGGTTCATATCCAGTCACGCGGTGCTACCAATCCAACCAACAACCGTGAAAACATTTTTACTCTCAACGGGCAGCAGGATATGGGCGAACTGCCAACGAGCCTACATTTAAACGCACGATTATTCCATAAAATTTGATGTAAGCTTTATCCCGAGCAACAAATCGCATGATGAGGAGGATATTATCGAGAACTTACAGGGGCTTGCCATACAGGGGCTAGGAGGGAAGGGAGCGGCGGTATGATTGGCATTACATCCACGGTTGGGTCAGAAATGGCATAAGCTTCGGGTGATTTGGCCAAAATGGTGCTCGACGCAAAATTACCTGGATAGATATCTAACATAACTGGCGTTTCTAGTCCCACCCTCGCGACAATCCCTATTGTCGCGAGGGTTCAGCGCAGCACGAAAAGAACCCCATCCCCCAACGAAAACGGGTGATGACGCGCCGCGCTACCTTTACGTCTTTAGACTAACTCAACACGTGTTCGTATTAGTTCGTCGGGGTCATTCACGTTCAATGAATCCCCTTTCGCTCAGTATGGTGGATCGATATTGATAACGTGCCGCCGGCAGTCAGCCGCCTGGGACACCTTATTATCCCCCGCCGATCCTATAATACCCCGTATCTCTCTGCTCTCATAATAAAGCTATTTATTGCATTTAACAATCCATGCTGTTCTTTTCACACGGCGAGGAAGAATGCGTAGGTTGTCCCTGCCGAGAAAGGATCCTGCACTGGGTACTAGCACGAATATAGATTCGCCGGTTTGACAACAACCTCACTGTCAGGTTTGAATAGCATCGGCGCGGGCGTGTTTGCTGTTATGGGGCGTGGCCAAGCGGTAAGGCAACGGGTTTTGGCCCTGTCACTCGGAGGTTCGAGTCCTTCCGTCCCAGCAGGCTGGCTTATCCCGCCGAATGAGCGGCTGAAAAGAGCTCTTGATCAAAAAGGATGGGCTCGTTACTCCATCATCCCGTCGCGCCGCAGCACGATCGACCAACCGACCTACCCGCCGCGCCGGGTCCAATCCATTTCCCTACGAACCATACATAATGGTAGATGCTCGACATCCTCAATCGACGACGCTACGGGAAAGGTATGGCGAACGGAATGACTACGAAGTAGAATGGAAGGGGAATGGAGAAAAAGAATCTTCTTCACGAAACCAGCCCATCGGATGCACGCGGGCCCCGCCCATATTGGAACCCCTCGAGTAGCCAGCCCTTCCAAAAATGCACACGCTATTATGCATGCCCCCCCAGGAGATGACCACTCCAATGTCATGCGCTCCATGCCAGAGAGGGATAGGGATTTTACCCCCGTCACTGCCAGCATGGTGGATCGTCATGTGTTGGCACGCGGATCCCAAGAGAAAGTTGTCGATAATACTAACCGAAAAGGGAAGGAAGAACGTCCTGATCCAATTGCACCAACACCCACTTGTACCTCCAGCATCCTGCAGGAAGATCCGCAAAACCTTGTGCGTAGAGCATCTATAACCTCTGATTCTGACGCAATTCCTGCGGATGTGAACCATCATCGGGTAGATGAACCTCAGGCAGCGGATGGCACTTTGGAACAAGTGGTTCGACATCATCCGAATAAGGCTCGTGGGCAAGGGACTTTAGGCCGAGCTCTAGCAAATACACCTTCTGCAAATATTATTGGTATCCCTACGCTGGGTTCCCACAATCAGCATGATTGCCGTGAATCGAAACGTTCATCACGGGATATAGGAACCAAAATTCATCACATCATTCCCGAGGGGGAATTCGTGGGGAATCTCCACAATCTACCAAAAGCTTGGTTTAACTTCGTTCCTCATCGTGAAGTGGGCCTCATGACAGCAGTGTATTTGGACGAAGAATTTGGAATGCCCTGCATATCTACGACTCCCGCGGGGATCATAGATACAGCTGAGTGTATACGACAGACGCAGGAGCGTGTTGGCAAATGGGCTTCCGCCCCCCCCGAGGAAAAAGTCGATCATGAACCTTATATTGATCAACAAACCAGATCTGTCTCTCAAGCTGCTTGGTCCTCAAGATCCATCGATCGCCAGAACTCGACGGGAAAAAGGGCAGTGATTCCTGGTGATGCGACCCATGCCACTGCAATGACAAAAATACCTTCTAGGGAAATGGGAATTCGCGCATGCCGCGCGGGCACCTATTGCAAACATGACGCAGAACGGTCTAACGAACAAGTTCGGGGCTCCCGCGACGATATACTTGTTACGGATGATCATACTGAAGCGGGAGATACGATCGGTCGCGTGGAACCACCTGCCATATCTGGTACTCAAATGGAACGTCATGTGGGTAAACGCCTTGATACCCCCCGCGGAGTCACTTCCCCGCCGGTCCACATCCAAAATTTTCCATCAGGATATCGACCTTCCTTGGGCTATGAAGGTACTAATCAAATAGCTGACTCGGTTCATAACCCTCACACCCTTGGCACGGAAGACCATCTCTTGGATATTCTTGGTGGTCATGATACCGAGGCGGTTACCGAATCGTCACCGATAGAACAAGATCTGCTGATTCGGAGTCCCGAGAGTCGCTTAGGATCGAGTCAAATTCCTAAATCTGTCAGAGGCAAAACCAAGGGAAAGACCGAAAAGTCCGCGAGACAGAATGGTATTACGAACATTACTGTCGAAGTAATGTACGCAGCCAGAGAAATTTTAGGTACTCGAAGCATGAAAAACACCGTCTGCCGCCCCAGGGCCAGCCGTTACCCGATGCCGCATCTTTTAGCTATCTAATGGCCATATCATACAATGTGATAGTAGCCGTGCTACGTATGATTTCAGGCAGAGCCGACCACCTCCATCCCTTCCTCCTTTTCACCAAATGCGCGTTCGTCTGCATACGACGTATCCACGCGAATCACGGTGAATGGATTGATGAAGCTCGAAATCCGTTTGAAACGGGGTGTACGAGTGATGACGCAAAAAAACCTTTCGTCGTGGTTCATGACAAATCTACGTCGTATTGATAAATGGAGGTGGCTCAAAATAGTAAGTTGGCTTTGCATAAAGTAGCGATATCGCGCGGTTCGACGCCGAACCGACGGACACAGCAGGGGGGATTCGCGACATTCAATTGATCCCACCACTTGTCATTCACATTGTATCGATGTGACTGACGATAGGCCCTTTCTTTCGTCCCGCCGTATTGAGGTACAGGATAAAACAATTTGAATAAGTGGCGTCCTCCTCCCGCCATTCCTCAACCCGTCATCGTGATGGTGCGGTATGAAGCTCGAACCCGACGAGAGGATCGGCGGAACAAATACGCGATCACGGTCGGTGGGGTGAAGGATAAAGTTCCCTTTTAGTATCACGAGGTAATGACTAGTCCGGCGGCGGGATGGCAGTGCTAGATATCTATATAAGTAGCGAGGGAAACAATTCGTGAAATACGATTGACTCCATGAGGATACAAGACCCGACTCGCTCCGCGGACCGCCGGAGGACCACACGAGGTGCTGCCACTAGCACGAGTCACCTGGGTCGACTGCCGTGAGAGAGATTGGATCATTACGGTAAGGAATATCTCGTAGGGGTCCTCACATCGGGTTGGGCAGAGCAGATCCGCTCACTCCCCTCCCCCCAATCAACGAATTCTTTTCCTCCCGTCGACCACGATATTCATATTCCCACCTATCGAAATCGAATTCTTATACTCATTATCCTCCCATACTAATGCCGCGCCATAGTTGTTCGCTGACTCGGTAGAGTAAAATTGGCTCTCGACGAGTGCGATCAACGAATACGCGCAGTAAGGCATAAAAGGGATTCACCCGGAGGACTGTGGGGGGGGTTCTCGTCGGAGACGATACCGCCGCGACCGATCTCGAGGGGGTAGCGTGCTGTTATCAGAACCGTCCGCGAGCTTCATCAAGAAGTCTTCGATATTGATCATCCAGTCAACAGAACGTTATCCCCTAGGAGATATCCTATATAAGATCAATTATGCAACGGGGCGAGGCTGGATCAAGAAGGGGCTCATCGGGGTTGGGGGATGGATTCAAAATAGTTGTTCCTATTCTGAAGAAGTGGAGATGTACTCATCACCCGCCGCTGGGTGGAGGATTGATGGATGCAGAAGCGCGGCTCGAATAACGCGGCGGTTGTGTGCCATCATCCGTGGTAAGGAACGGGGGGCGGCTTATTGACAGATTTTCTATTCAACCAACAAACCTCATTCTCTCGTACATACGCCGCGGTCGGGGTTGGTTGTGGTTGAGGTTTATTGGCAGCTGTTGGTATGAGCGCGCTTTGTCCAACGAACCACCGGGATAGGGAAATATCGTCGACTTAAATATGAACGTGCAAAACAAGTCACCGCATGGCTGACCAAACCAAATAATAACGTGATTCGTTCGTTGGGAACGCGATCAACCTGCAATGCAGTTTTTCCGATGACATGAATGTATTGGATCGTGGAACAACCACCGTCAAAGGAAGAGTATATTGGCTTGCGAAGGGTCGGGCGGATTCAAGCTTTGAACGGGGGATCCTCGTCGGGGTTGGGGGGTGGTCGAGGGACTCATCGGGCGGGGCCAGGTGGGAAATAATAATCTATCTAATCCTTGTCGTCGCAGCACAGATAACGAATCATTCTGAGGGTTTACTCGCGTCACGAACGGAACCGAAGCTTGGGCGGCTTACACGGGTTGTTGGAAGCTAAAAATAAGTAATGTTTGGTGGCAGCAACGCTTTTTGCATCCACTTCCTCCCCGCGATAGGGCCCATGCAATTGCTTTTTCCAATCGTTCTTCCGGTAAGTTAGATCCGCAGCAACAAGGTGTTACAAGTCCGAACAAAAAGCATTCCAGTCTCGCGACCATGAAACAACCAATTAGCGATATACGCAGGCAATATGCTTCAAGCACTTCTTGCTTCGCGGATAAATACAGCGGCGGTGCGGAGGGTTGCAGAGATTGGCGGTTCTCGCATAACTATATAAATATATCCCTGAAATCGGCAGTAGGAGGCCTCACTACCATAGTTCCGCAAACACGCCGCCCCGTTAAGGCACGGCAACCCTCGCTGATGCATGAATGGAATATTATTTTTCGATCCATTCATTCCACGTTTCCTCTTTTGGATAACAATCCGCAACGTTGCCATCGTTTCCTAGATACCGAATTATCTTACTCTTTCCACCCCGAAACCCCTATCAGAATACCTCGTCGCCGAATCCGGGATGCTCCTTTACCACACGCACCACGATTAATTCTCCACCACGGAAATCGAAATTCGGCGGGTGTCCCGCGGTATGCTGCCCTCTCACCGTCGGGAACGACGGGTGAGTTCATCATATCTCCGTGGAATCACTATATGTATGAATCCGAGTGTCATATCACCTGCCTCTGGCAGCAAGAAGCTCTACACGAGAGAGTGTTCTCCCGCGCACCCAATAAAACTCAGTCTACTCGAAAGGTGGTCGGGCATATTGCGAAAAAGCTATCCCGCGTTGTCAAGCAACCGTCATGGATCGTTTTGTCGCCGGAAGAGATACTTTCTCCCGCCGAGCCCTCCATCCATTATGCCAGGTGCGGAAATCATTCCATGATAGCTTTAGAGGCTGCGACTTCGGCCGATAAATGGAAGCATTACTATCCGAGGTTTCGGCGATACTACCCCTCCGCGAGGGCGGCTCCCTCTGGCGGCGGCATGGATCAATCATTCGAAGATTGTTCTGCTTCTCCGTGTCACATTTCAGGTACTCGACCCGAAATCATAAAGGTGAGAGCCAGAATGGTTAGTGACCCCCTCATCACCGGCGGCACCCCCGCCGAGGAATTGCTTGCTATGACTCCGACAACCCATTCGATTGGATTATTTGCCAAAGACAGATCTTGCAACACTGCGGGACGTCCCACGAGCAGATCGGCTCGGACCATCATCGGCGGATATGATGATGTATCTAACCGATCCTATCGAATTACCGCGAGCATCCGTTTTTGTGGATGCTCCAATCAAAGAAATGGTTTGTACCGAATGCAACACATACCTCGATCTTCGTGCGCGAAAACCTCGGCTCGCAAACATGGAAGTACGATACGTGTTGTACGAGATGAATACGGTCCTCCGGGATTATTCCGTTCATCCCCTCTCTCTGGGCGGGCCTTGCTTTTTACTAGGGTTCGTCGGAAGAGGACAAATTGGTATTCAGACAGTACTCGATTCAATTTTTTTGCTCACTTGCGAGGGGAGCTCTTCATACCCGCTGCTTCGGACCAATTCGACTTAAATGACAGGGCTGACGCGATTGCCCGGGCATCTCATCAGATGAGGGAAGAACTGGAATATGATCAGATGGATTCTGTACGACGAGGTATGGATGTAACAGGCATGGTTTAGGGAGGTGTGTTTTTGAAAAGGAGGCAAATGACCCACCGCAGCAAATCGATACTAGGAGTCGAGTTCCGCCGGCTCCTAGCCCTGCCCGGGCAATCCATAAAAAACCCAGGGCTTGATTCACGCTAACCATATGCATTTAAATAGGAAGGCGAATCGAATCGTGTGATAATATTGGTGTTATGCGCCGCCAATAGTGCTAGTGATCCAACAATTTTCCTTTGTGAATTGACTACATTTATACCAGTCTACAACCCCACCATTCAATTTATGGTGGTAATCCCCATCCTCAACGTTGTTTGAGCAGGAGTCTTATTCTGGTTTGTTGACGCGGGAATAGTAATTGTGTAATAATATCAATTAACAGGTCTCTGTGCTTGGGCAACAACCAATTATCCTACCAACCGAGTTTTACCATGACCGCAACTCTAGAGAGACGCGAAAACGCAAGCCTATGGGGTCGCTTCTGCAATTGGATAACCAGCACCGAAAATCGCCTTTACATTGGGTGGTTCGGTGTACTGATGATCCCGACCCTGTTAACTGCAACCTCCGTATTCATTACTGCTTTTATCGCAGCTCCGCCAGTAGATATTGACGGTATTCGCGAGCCCGTTTCTGGTTCTCTTATATACGGGAACAATATAATCTCTGGTGCTATTATCCCCACCTCCGCCGCTATCGGTTTGCACTTCTACCCCATTTGGGAAGCGGCATCTATTGATGAATGGCTATACAACGGCGGTCCCTACGAACTAATCGTTCTTCACTTCCTGCTTGGAGTAGCTTGCTACATGGGTCGTGAGTGGGAACTTAGCTTCCGCTTGGGTATGCGCCCTTGGATCGCTGTTGCGTACTCAGCTCCTGTTGCAGCCGCCACCGCCGTTTTTTTGATCTACCCTATTGGTCAAGGAAGCTTCTCCGACGGTATGCCTTTAGGAATTCCTGGCACCTCCAACTTTATGATCGTGTTCCAAGCTGAACACAACATCCTGATGCATCCGTTCCACATGTTGGGTGTGGCTGGCGTTTTCGGCGGATCTCTATTCAGTGCTATGCATGGTTCCTTGGTAACTTCTAGCCTGATCCGGGAAACCACTGAAAATGAATCTGCTAATGCGGGTTACAGGTTTGGTCAGGAAGAGGAAACATATAACATTGTAGCTGCTCACGGTTACTTCGGTCGATTGATTTTCCAATATGCTAGCCCTAATAACTCCCGTTCTCTACACTTTTCCTTGGCTGCTTGGCCAGTAGTAGGTATCTGGTTTACCGCTTTGGGCATCAGCACAATGGCTTCCAACCCAAATGGTTTCAACTTTAACCAATCCGTAGTTGATAGCCAGGGACGTGTCATCAACACATGGGCCGACATTATCAACCGCGCCAACCTTGGGATGGAGGTTATGCATGAACGTAACGCTCACAACTTCCCTCTAGATCCGGCTTCCGTTGAAGCTCCTTCTCTACATGGCTAACTAGCATTATGCCGATGGATCGTTAGTAGTCGCCATCGATGCAGGAGTAATTTCATTATTCTAGTTCTGGCGCTCCGAGCTGCAATTGGGACCCCAATATATATTGGTTCGTGGGTGGACCTTAGACGAAGAAGAACGAGGCACGACGAAGGCTCGTCCTTCGTCTAAGGTCATTCTCTCCTATTCGTTCGGGACGAGTAGAAATAGTAATTGGATTGGAAATAGCAGGTGGGGAGGGGCGGCGGACGTGGCCAAGCGGATTAAGGCAGTGGACTGTGGATCCACTATGCGCGGGTTCAATCCCCGTCGTTCGCCTCCAAGAAAAGTATGGAAGTATTATGCGGGGGAGGGATCGTAGAGAGAGCGGATTCCTTCACGATAATAACAAGATTTCATAAATTACTCTTACCACCAATAATACCATTTCAGCCGATGCAAATTCTCTCTCTCTCTCTCTCTCTCTCTCGCCCGCGTCGTCGTTATTATTATTATTATTACAACGCAACGCATAGTACTTACTCGATTACTCTTTCACGGGCGAACAATCATTTGTCGAAACTGCTGGTGGGGTTAAACGAGGGATAGACCAACGTCGATGTTTTCGACGGGTTGGCTGGACTTTTTGGGGGTCGTTGATTGTGATCCCTTCCAACCGCGACCGCCGCGGGGAACACCTCCCCGATGATCCCTCACATCAATTCCTCATACTGAACAGTCTAGTAATACTCCTCGCCTTACCAGTCCTTGGGAAGAGTTGTTTCGGTGGCAGGGGTGCAAGGGAGAAAAACCGCCAGCCTCATCATCCGTTGGTGTTGCTGGTGGAAAGAGAGATAATTTGTACCGTCCGCACAAGCCATAGTGAGTGCGCGCGGGGGATGCATGGCAAATGCTTAAGTTATCTGGCGGGTATATTAACGAAGAAACCGGCGGAGGATAATGCCCATACTGCAGCCAAACCTACAAAAAATAACGTCGGGGAAAGCAAAACAAGCCGACGAGGTGTGTCCTTTAGATACTTCAGAGACTTAGGTCGATCGGACGACGGTTATAGGGTATTCGATGTACGGGCTACGAGGGAATATAGGGATATTCGTTCCGGGTCGTCCGATTGCCCATGCGCCGACCCGAAGACTGGTCCAAAGAATAAATGTTCTGAACAAAAATCATATCTTATCCCACGTACGAACCGGTGTCTATGTTTCCCGCTCCAGTCAGCCTCGCGGCGCGCGGTCCGCTGCGGCGGAGGATATATATCCCACAACGATTCGATCGATAAATTAAGGGCATTATTAGATCGGTGGTCGATACTACTGTTAAAAAAGCGGTCCTACAATCATCGGTTCGTGCCTCAAGTGCACCCTGCAGCAAGAGATGTTTCGATTGGAACAGACTGCGGCGTATCGGTATCCATATTTGGCGACCAAAATTGGCTGAACGCTAGATATTGGACCATTCTTCCACCGCGCATACCACCAAGTGCGAGTCTGACTGACGTAGGCGTAAGAGGGGAGAGCGAGGAACGTCTATCCACCGGAATCGTTCGAGAAGGGTTCATAACTTCTTGGAAGGAGGCCGTTTTCGAGGATGATTTCCGTATAACGACGGGTCATGTCATTGGTACTGCAACTAATTGGCGCGAATCCAGTCAATCTGAACTTTATAGAATATGTTTGAATTTTAACGAATTGGTGAGTGTGCTATTGCGTTTGGGGAGGAAATCATTTTGTCATCATCCGGAAACTCAAATTCGAATATGTCGGATGGAAGAGAAGGGTTTCCATGATGTGGTGAACCAACATCCATTGAATATCAATCATTGGTTGAATGATTCTCGATCTAGAGGCAATAGAGATAAATATGTCGATCTTCAACCAAACGTGTATGAGTGGTCTGATCGTGCGGGAGGGTCGAGAGTATTCGCAAGGTATTCCATGACCAAGCGGCGGAACCATTCAATGACGGTGTACGATCGATTAGGATTTACCACGGGTCAGGATCCAATTGGTCGGTGGGGGTACAGCATGAAATACGTCAAGTTATATTTCATTTGTGAAAGGCTCGATATCGTAATCCATGAGTTCGAAGATGCTGATTCCCCGACGATTGTCCATCTGGAAACAATTTGTGGTGTGTCGGGCAATCACAAACCATCCCAATCGCCGGATGAATTAGAAGCTTCGTCCCCGAACAACGATAGAATGGTCGTCGATAGATTTATAACGGACCTACTACCTAGGCGGAATGAACCCGACGCTGAGTGCGCGGCGGGGGTGATGCCGCCCACCGGAGGAGACACAACTCCTGCGATGCCCGGGCGGTACAACCGGGTTCATACCGCGAAACGACGAATTTATACGACGGGTTCACTTCCTTGTTATCGCGACGACGAGGCAAACACCACCACACCAAGGTCCTCGGATCGTCTGCATCTGTTGGGTTGTAAGCGAAGGCCCTCGCCCTATCATTGCAATCGTGCGGGGGGGATTATTGAGAACAATAGTATTGCATACAGACAATCACGAAATCTCTTGTACGTGCGTGTCCCTCCGACTTTCGCCGATGATGGGCGGCGCCTTATACTCCCGGATAGATATGTTATATCGATTATTCAGTCACAGATCTCTGATTATATTCTGTACCCCAATCACCCGCCGCAAGATCGTGATAGACCGTTCGCTATTGCTCGTAACGCATGTGAATTGTTCCTTTTTTATTCAGCTCAGACTAATTCATTATTATTGCGCGGAAAAACAACTAGGGTTGACCCTACCAGACACTTGTCTATCACAAAACCCTTTCATATAAAACGGATGGGCAATCTAGGCGTAATCGCCTATTGCAGGCCCCACGCTTGCGCCGAGGTTCTCACTCCGACGGCAGGAACCGGCGGGTGTCCTGCTGATTCCAGGGATGGAAAAGGTGTCAGCTCCTCGGGGGGTGGTCAGTATCGCACGGATAAAGGGATAGTGATTCAGACTAAATCTGAGGAGACGCTTGACTATATTAGGGAATTGTCAGCCGGAAGTTCGACGGATTTGGCAAGCTTGATTGGACGCGGGTTTGTGGCAGAGGAAAGCACCGCCGAATTTTATTCATTCAAAGATGAAACTTATTCAAAAAATTATCCTGCGCTGCCACGTCCAAACGACGACGACCCTGTTGTTGAAGGAACAGACATTTGTGTGGCGGGGGATCAGAATAATGCTTTCGGGGAATACCAATTGTTTCGGTCATATACGCCACCATGTTTATCGACTCGCAAACTGTGGAAATACTGGGGGGGTATCATACCAGAAACATTTGAAAAAAATGCATCATCAAGAAGCAATGATCGTACTAATAGTATGAATGTACGGGGTTTCGATATTGATCAACCATCATGCAGACCCACAATCCAACGGCTATCAAGGAACAATTGTAACAATAAATATCCGACCATGGGCTCGCCCCCCTTGGCTCTCCCAGTTCTTGTAAAAGGCTCGAGCTATATCGATCCTCGGAGACGCCTTGCAGTCATTCGATTTGTTATGGATGCTTCGCGAAAATATCGATTGGATAGATCTATGCTTTGGGGTATGATACACCATCCAATTGGGTGGCCAGATGATGATGATGGGTTTTTTCCTCCCACAACGAATATCAAGTGTTCTGTGAAGAATATCGGGTATTTTATACGCACTAGGGAAAGGACTAATGGATGGGCGGACAGTAGTAAGAGTTTGGATCTTTATCCAACGGGAAAGGTGCTCCTGATCGAGTTTATGATGAAGGGCGAACACATATATCGAAATGAATTAAGTTTTCCCTACAATCATAATTTCTTAAAGAATGATTCTGGTCATCGTATCGCCCAAGAGCAAGGACTTTATTACTCACGCTATTTGGCTAGAAGCTATGATAATGGTATTGCCCATTATCTGCTCCGTCATTCCGATTCGAGGAATTTTATTTCCCTTGCTCTCTGGCAAAGAGTTACTCCATCGAATCATACATATAGAATACCTCCTGTTCAAGTCCGATCGGGATTATCCTCCCCTTCCAGAGGAATCCCACCGATAGGTTCTGCGGAGACAGGACGATCATATCCGATGAATGATCTAGCAGCAGACTTTGATGCTCATTCGATACCGATATCCACGAGCGATTTTTACGAAGATGAACGTGACTTAACGGCGGATGACATAAGGATGAATTGCATGAAGCTTTTGTCAGCGAGTCTGTGCCGATTCATTCCTTTTTTGGAGCTGATAGAGAAAAAGCCCCCCCGCGTCATATGGATCCGATATATGCATGAATTGGGTTTCAAGGGGGAGCGCTTTGCTCGAGCGGCGGGAACCGGCACCAAATTCGCATACCGTTCATTATCAATATTATCGGCCGGATTTGCGACTTGTACACCAAGTATGATTGTTACTGGTCCGACCTACCCACCCGGAGAAATGGATCCACCTCTAATACGTGCGAACCGATCAGACAGATTGACAGACGTTCGAGCGCTTAGTATACCGCGACGACAAAAGGAATTTCCTGCTCTCCTGCGCAGCAAACGCTTCAACTTTTTATTAGAAGATGATAATTTGTCTTGTCTCAGTGCGTTCGCATATATAATCATGTGTGACTACGCGCGAGATTCGGCATCACCTGCTCATGAAGCCTTATTAGTTGGTATTTCCCACTCAGTTTTCCCTGGTCACGCTATCGGATCAGTTCTGCTCAGAAAAGTCGTTCCTGAACACGACGTATGTATGGATACTGGTTCCCATTATTACGATAAATATGTTTATAGAGTCGGAAGGGCTGTTGCGCACAGTACAGTCATAGGAATTATTCCGACGATTCCCTCCTCGTACGGGAGTGAAATGAAGGACCCGTCGGAGAGAAAACTTGATTCTTTGTCCGCATGGTACTTAGAACCCTCCATTGCCGACAGCACCGCGAGAGAATTCACTAGACTATTATCCCGTGTTTCGGGTAGCTTAGTTGGATCAGCCCGACGATATAGCTGGCCCGTAGCAAACGATCAGCAACGACGATATGATTCAAACAATTCCGTGAGGTCGTCCGCCGAGTACGATTCCATTTCGGCCCGCAGTGCCGCCTCGGAAAATATCGTTGCAGAATCCCCATGGTTAGAAGAGACACGTAAGGGTGAGTCTGCCAGCGGTGAGGTAGGATTCGCTCCCCGTCCCCACATAAGAACTCCGCCGGCGTGGAATGCAATTTTGGCCGTTCCATCACCGGTGCTCGATGAAGAGGGATTTGGAATGACGAATGAGACGACAGCCCGCCCTCCCACCCCACCAGTCCTCCTTCCTGCTGCTATAAGCCATCTCTCTGATTGGGTACAAACCGCATATGCCCGGGGAAAGCTGACTCTTGCTCACCCTTTGATGCACGATTCTGTCATCCATGTCCTCCGTAACCCTCTTTGCTACGCCCACAAAAGGATATCATTCCAAAGATTATCAATAATGATAAAGGGAGCGGAATCCCAATCGGAAAGTATGCCGCCATCGAAAGATCGACCCATAATTTTAGGAGTCTATATACCCACAGGATGCATAGGGTGTCAGCAACCCAATCAATCAGTGTTATCTATAGGCAAACGATTCGTTTGGGATGGTTCGCTATCGAGAGATTGTACATTCACCGCATTTTCGCACCAACCGCGCATGGATCAAGGAGAACTTGTTTTGGATCGAGGTGGCTCAACGATGCCGAAAGGGCTTCATGCCGTTCGCAGAAACAACATAGGATTTTGCGGAGGAGCGGACCAACAATTTTATGCTCATGAGACAGACGATGTAGTTCCTCGTGTAGTTGCTGCCGGTAAATCAACTGCGGAGGATAGGTCATCGGGCATTGACAGTGATTCCCCAGGTGGAGGACGTCGGCCGAGTGTCGATATGCTCAAACGTACCGATAATAGTGGTGTCCGGTCGGAACATACGCACTTATTTCACCCCGTGTATTCGTACCAAGCCCGGGCTTTTTTCGAATCTCCTTCGGATACGTTTGCTCGCTCTGAATCGCCAAACCACGAAAGATGGTGGCTCGGAGAAGTGGGTTCGCCACCCCAATATCCCCCCACCCACAGTACCCTTCCTGAAAGTCATCGATATTCATTAAAAAAACACCCGTGTAGCCAACAGGATGTCGCTGCATCGAGCGATAGGGGTTTGTTCGACGACAAATAAACGAACTGGCGGCTTTATCGGGGCAGGGTGAAGTCGACACTCCACACGTATGACATAGAATGAATGAATACTTGTAGTTATTTTTTCTACCGCTCCAACGAGTACAAGGAGTGAAGCGGGGCGGCGCGAGGTCAGAAGGAATGATTTGCTTGTCGGGTCAAACAGCTACTGACTACCGGAGTCCAATAAGAACGAATTGGTATCGCTCGGACCCCACAAAATCTGAAGTCTTATTCTGTATACTGCTGTTGGAGGGAGTGTTTGTTCCCGATCATCGATAACCGAACGGTATATTTGAAAGGAGTAGTATACCGAACGGTTCGTATTGGCGTACGAATACTAGTGCAATCATCTACAATAACGATATGCTCGACCGATAACAAGCAAGGTTTACGTGATTCCGCTGCTTCAATTGGCCCGGGGAGTGGGACGCCGCCATGTGCGGTTATCGCCGCCCCCCGATAGAGGTGTGGAATCCGGCGGCGGGGCGGAGTGGTGGGTGCCACCAAAGAACAACAACCCTATTGATTATTAATACGAGGGAATACCCGTACATTATGGTGCCGCCGGATGAAAGCCGACCTTCCAAAAGTAAGTGTCGATTGATTCGTTTGGCGAATCGCGCGGGATTGACGGGGCTCGAACCCGCAACTTCCGTCTTGACAGGGCGGTACTCTCACCGATTGAACTACAATCCCGCTGGATACAGTTTACTTGTGACACCAATAAGTATGAAGTATTTGTGCCAAACCCGTATACTACTATGACTACGATTACTAAGATTCTTACTTCCGATGTCATTGAGTGCTTATACGTAACTCTATGGAGATTCGTATAGGTAGAAACAACTACATCTATTGCCAGACGTGCGGATTTGGCGGCCCTTTATCCATAATTATGAAAATTGTAGTCATTCCGCCCGCCCCGCGATACCGCGCCGTGTACGGCGCGGTTGCGTCATGCCTACTCACGTCTGAGACTGGTATTAGATCTTAAGGGGAGAGGGGGAGTTCGTGTTGGGTCGGGCTGGATTCGAACCAGCGTAGGCATTGCCAGCGGATTTACAATCCGTCCCCATTAACCGCTCGAGCACCGACCCGGCGAGACTGGTAAATGGGGGGGGTAAACTTGGGGCCGCTAGGCCGCTGGAAATTGGCAAGAACGGATGTATGTAAAACCACGAGTATTCCGTGGATTGGCGATTAACAGGAATTTGTTGATACCCTCAGGGGAATTTGAATCCCCGTCGCCTCCTTGAAAGAGAGGTGTCCTGGGCCACTAGACGATGAGGGCCTTATCCTTATTCTAATGTTACTTAATCCGCCGCCTCCCTGTCAATATGACTCATCGCGGCGGTCCCTTACCTAGTCCAGCTCGATTCTTCATCTATAGATCTGGCTAACGAATGAATCGGCGAGGCAATAACTTTGGTCGGTCATAGGCCAAAGCCTTGGCTCAGTCCCTACCAGGGGGGTATGTCCCCAGCAAGTGTTAGCTCCCTCACTCACACCAATCGATTTCTTTCTGTACACTCGAGTATGCGGTAGTATTACGAATTGGTCACCGAAAAGTCTAGGGCGACCGAGGTAGTAAGCCCCCCCCATCCTGCCGCCGTGTAACAACCTTTCGCCGGCCAGAAATAATATTGTTTTCAACCCCGACAATCAAAGGCAAACAAATGCTTGATGCCTCCTCGGTTTACTCGGTCGTCTTATGAAATGGATATAATAGCTGACGGCTCCTGTCAATCTGACACAATATTAGTAACCGATCCAACAAGTGGTAGTAATGGCTAGCTGGGAATGACAGTGGGAACGAGAGGGTCCCCATCCGTCTTCTCTGGTAACTACGCGACGGAAGTGTGGGTTGCGCGACGAGGGGGATCCGGCACGCGGCGTCACTTAACCGACGCTGCGGTGACTGATTATACTTATTATGCAATTGCGCCCGCGCAGCGCGCATGGTGCGACAGCCAGCCGCGGCAGAGCCAATTTGGCTCGAGCCCCCCCGAAAGAGGACATCCTTGCCGCCGCTGATCGGCGACCAAACTAGATTTGTATCTGCTCCTACGGTTTATCCGAAGAAGTCTTTGTGACTCGGCGGTAGAGTTATGCTGTGGTAAGGAATAAGTCATCGTCGGTCATAACAAGCCGATGATCGGCTTGGCAGGCGGCTGTCAACCCCGTCGCACAATGTTTACAATATTGTTGTGCAAGGGCACTCTCTATCTCGCTATCGTTTCATGGCGCCGTCGAAATAAAAGGCTCGCTTTTTACTATAATGAAGCGTATCCGCCGGGCGCGAAGGACCGTCGAAGTGTTATTAGGAGGACGAAAAACGGGATTTGTAGCACCACGATGGCCGGCGCCGCGGATTCCTACCCTTTACTCCGCAGTTCGTTGGCCTGCTGCTATCCTGCGCTGAATGCCGCAGCACAGATGTCACGAGAGAGCGGCCGGCGGCCTCTTTACGGCTGGACGAAATGCTGCTCGCGAAGCGCGGTCGCGTATCTATCTATTACGAATCATACAGTGATTTGGCAACGCCGACGACCCCGAAAAGACGAATAAAATCATTAATTTTACGCTAATAGTGAACTTGAGTCATTACACCGTACACAGGCCGGCTATTCTACTATGTAAAGAATGGATGTAGATTGCACCGGGACAGGTCTGGAACGGAAAATTATACTTGTCGGTACGGGCGCGGCGGGGTTTCGCCGCTGGTTGACGCGGCGATGATCGCCGAATCACGCGGGTGCACGCATAAAATCTGGAGTGAGTTATGGACCAAATATTGATTACCCATCCACTCGCAGCGAGTCGTACAAAAGTATTAGGCTGATGTCAAATGATTCTCCCTCGCGCGTACCAACAACGTACTTCCTTCCCCGGCGGGCCAGGAGGTGCCAGCAAACACAAGTGAATTTGCTCCGAGGAAGCAAGGGGACGGACGACGACGCCGTCGCCGTCGTTCGGGCCGCCGAACACCAAGGCAACTCCGTCCGAGTGATATGTTTCGAACAACCCCCAGTGTGAGATCGCGCCGGGCTGGGGGGACGCGGGGGATAACGAGTCGGGAGGAAAGAGAAGTTTACCCGCTCTCCGCCGACGAGGGGTTATCGGTGAATAATCCGGCGCGGTAACAGACAACGCTAGCCATGCCTTTCAAACATCTTTCCGACCGAAATAATGGGACCCAAGCACTAACACCAGCCGCGCCGGCGCGGGGGAGGAAAAAAAAGCGCATTCGCACATATTCACATCGACAGGTGAGGGAGAAGGGGTATTATAAGGAGTATGATGCTGCGATGCGCCATCACTCGCTGGGTATTGCACTGCACAAGTATTCTACGGCAAGGATGCACGGATAGGAATGAATATCGGAAAGTCGAATGATTATAATTCGGGGGGATGAGTATTCGTGAGTAGGCAAAGGTTCAAACCAACGATTTAGTATTTGCGATATAAGGTGCTTGGTAATGGATGGGGCTGGAGTGGTTAAATAGGAGAACCACCATGACTATAGTTGTTGGGAGGTTATCCGGCGGAGGATCGACAAGCTTTTTTGATAACACGGATGACCGGCCAAGGAGAGACCGTTTTGCATTCGTGGGTCGGTCTGGTCTATCGCTTCTTCCTCGTGCCTATTTCTCTCCCGGCGGTTGGTTTACGGGTACAACTTTTGTAACCTCACGGTACACTCACGGATTGGCTAGTTCCTATCCGGAGGGTCGCAACTCTCTTACCGTCGCTGTATCTACCCCCGCCAACAGCCCAGCACATTCCCTGCCGTTGCTGTGGGGTCCCGAGGCGCAAGGAGATTCTACCCGTTGGTGCCAATTAGGTGGTCTATGGACCCTCGTCGCCCTCCATGGTGCTTTTGGTTTGATGGGTCTTATGTTGCGCCAATTTGAACTCGCTCGATCTGTTCAATCGCGTCCGTATAACGCAATCGCGTTTTCCGCTCCCATCGCCGTTTATGTTCCCGTATTCTTGATCCATCCGTTGGGCCAGTCCGGTCGGTTCTTTGCACCCAGCTCCGGTGTAGCAGCCATCTTCCGATCCATCCCCTCCCCTCAGGGTCTCCATAATTGGACCCTCAACCCGTTTCATATGATGGGAGTTGCTGGAGCACCGGGTGCTGCTCCCCCACGTGCTACTCACGGTGCAACCGTGGAGAATACATTGTTCGAGGATGGTGATGGCGCGAATACATTCCGCGCCTTCAATCCGACCCAATCTGAAGAGACTCATTCCATGGTTACTGCTAATCGCTTTCGGTCCCAAACATCTGGTGTTGCCCCCCCCAACAAACGTCGGTCACACTTCCCCATGTTATTCGTACCCGTCACTGGTTCACGGATGAGTGCGATTGGAGTAGTTGGTCTAGCCCCGAATCCGCGGGCGTATGACTTCGTCTCCCAGGAGGTGCGCGCAGCAGAAGATCCCGAGTTCGAAACTTCTTACACAAAGAATATTCTTTTGAATGAGGGTATTCGTGCTTGGATGGCAGCTCAGGATCAGCCTCATGAAAACCTCGTATTCCCCGAGGAGGTTCTACCCCGCGGAAACGCTCTTTGATGGAACCCTGGCCTTGGGTGGCCGTGATCAAGAAACCACAGGTTTCGCTTGGTGGGCCGGTAATGCTCGACTCATCAATCTGTCCGGTAAATCACTCGGTGCCCACGTAGCTCACGCTGGATCAACCGTGTCTTGGGCCGGAGCAATGACCCCATTTGAGGTAGCTCATTTCGTACCGGAGAAGCCTATGCACGAACAGGGGTCGATTTCATTACCCCACCTGGCCACTTTGGGGTGGGGAGTCGGACCCGGCGGAGAGGCCGTGGGCGTGTCGCCGTACCTTGCGTCCGGAGTACTTCACTCAATATCCCCCGCGGTTCCGGGTCTTGGAGGTATTTATCATTCACTTATTGGACCCGACACTTTGGAAGAATCCTTTCCTTTTTTCGGTCACGAGTGGAGAAATAGGAACAAAATGACCACTATTCCAGGTATTCACCCGATATTGCTGGGTATTGGTGCCCTTCTACTAGTGTCCAAAGCTCCGTATTCCGGAGGTTCATATGATACCTGGGCTCCCGGTGGTGGGGATGTCAGGGAAATTACGAATCTCACAGCGAGTCCAAGTGTTATATTTGGTTACTTACCAAAATCGCCTTTCGGCGGCGAGGGGTGGATTGTTAGTGTAGACAATTCGGAAGATGCAACTGGAGGGCACTTATGGGTGGGTTCCATTTGTATACTCGGCGGAATCTCTCACATCCTGACCAAACCATTTGCATGGGCTCGCCGCGCCTTTGTACGGCCCGGAGAAGCTTACTCGTCCTATAGTTTAGGGGCTCCTTCCGTCTTTGGCTCCACTGCCCGTCGCTTCGTTCGGTTTAACAATACAGTTTACCCCAGCGAATTTCATGGTCCCACTGGTCCAGAAGCCTCTCAAGCTCAAGCCTTCACCTCCCCAGTTAGGGACCAACGCCCTGGGGCCAACGCGGGTTCCGCTCAAGGACCCACTGGTTTAGGCAAATACCCCATGCGCTCCCCTACTGGAGAGATCATTTTCGGGGGGGAAACAATGCGCTTTTGGGATCCTCGCGCCCCATGGTTGGAACCTCTAAGAGGTCCCAATGGCTTGGATTTAAGCAAATCAAAGAGGGACATACAGCCGCGGCAAGAACGGCGCTCAGCGGAATACATGACCCATGCTCCTTCGGGTTCCCCAAATTCCGTGGGTGGAGTAGCTACTGAGATCAATGCAGTAAACTACGTTTCTCCCCGAAGCTGGTCAGCCACCCCTCATTTCGTCTTGGGATTCTTCTTCTTTGTGGGTCATTCGTGGCATGCGGGAAGGGCCCGCGCGGCTGCAGCTGGATCCGAGAGAGGGATTGATCGTGATCCCGAACCCGTCCCTCCCATGACACCCCCAAATTGAACAACAAAGGTATCGAGTGAGGGAATACATAAGCTAGAACAACGCCGCCAATTTCGACTTCCGCTTAAAAGGGTTGCTGGATCGCTTTCATCCGGGGCGGTGGATCGCGCGGATGAGCACCGTCCGCCCCACTGCTTCCTCTGCGGGTCGCGCGACCCGCAGATAGACGAGGAAGCAGGAGTGCGCATAAATCGATTGAAAGTAGTGACCGAACCATTCATGCATGGAATCCTGTCAACCTTTTTGCTTTTCGGTGCCACGGATCGTGTGATGGATGAAGGAAGCTTCGGGGAGAGCAGTCTTCGTTTGGTGGTACTGGGAAACTATATCATCGGTGGTCCTCGTCGAGCGATACCAGCGGAGCCGTGAACCGCTCATTCCTCATAAAAAGTCATTCTATCTAATCCCCAATGGCAGGGTCCGGTGGGAGGATGGGGGGTCTCTAGCTACTACTGGAGTAATCGGACCGATAAAAGGTTGGGCTTTGGCAGGAACAAGTATTCTGATGAACGAGCAATAATGACTTTCTTTGATGATCGCCCGCCGGCCGTGGTGGATGACTACTGCCCCTTGACAATCCGCTAGAATCCATTCCATTCGCTTGAAAACCGGAGAATCGTAACTACGACCATTGCCCCTCAGTCGGCTGTGTTTGCATCAATCGCAATCCCATTCATCCCGGTTATTGGTGTACCCGTGGTGCTTGCCTCCCCCGAGGGTTGGTCAGGTGGCAAAAATGTCGTATTATCGGGTGCCTCCCTACGGATTGGCTCAGTCCTCTTGGTGGGTATCCTCAACTCCTTTGTATCCCGAACCCCCAGCCCTCCCAGTCCAGGATGTCTATTCAAATGATACCCCGCGCGAGGGCGTATGTGGGGGTTAAAGGCGGGGGTATGTACACGGATGGCTGCTTCATTCCAATCATCCGGCTCACGCGCCGCCAATTCTTTCGTCGATGATGAGGGAAGGCGGTGAGTCATTCGAAATCAATTTTCACGAAGGAAATAATCGACTATCTAAAAGAGGTCGATTCACTCGCATAGTAGGTGATGATGATGGGGTGCACGGCGGGCGATGGTTTCATGGGGAAACCCCCTGCCAGGGAGGATAATGCGGGTTCGATGACCGCCGCACCGCCCCCCTGCCGCCCATCCTTTGAAGTTAAAGCCCCCATCTTTTTGGACCAAGTATTCCCCTTCCGCGCTATATCAGTATCTGAACGAGACGGTATTATGGGCGCGTTGAACCGACGATTGATTGGACTTATGATCAAATTTAGCGAGATATTCCGCCGGGGCGGGAGTTTGCGGAGACGGGATTTGAACCCGTGGCCTCAAGGTTATGAGCCTTGCGAGCTACCAAGCTGCTCCACCCCGCGGCGGGATTAACGGAATATACTAATACGAATCATTTCATTTTTTATAATTATATCCGGTATATGAACATGATTCATCGAACGAGTAATATTCGTCGGCAGGACTCATCACTTCGTCGGGGTGAGGGAATGTGAGCGCATCGTCTCGCATTTGGATCTGCTACTTTGTTTGCCAGCTGGATTTGACTGGTCCGGGCAACAAACACGCATGGGCCGTCTCACGAGGTACATGCCTGGAAAGACCGAAATAGCGGTAATTGGCTCCAGGTCTTCCGGTCAAGAAACAACGGCGATGTAGACGCGTAGGTGCACTATTGCGCGGTGAAGATTGTAATTCCTTATGAATCTCCCACCTTCCGTCTAAAGACGAAGCTTCGCCCATCCTTGCCTTTAGAGATCGACGAATTGAATGGTATTTATTTCCCAATCCCTGCTTTCCCTTATCCCTTCGGATAACACCCTTCTTCGCCGTAATAATGGTTCGCTTGATGACAATAGAAATACCATTCCTATGCCATAATTTGGCATCATGAAATAATGGTATTCCATGTAAATTCATCTCATTCGTCATTATCTCCACCATCACCACCACCCGAACCGAGTAGTGCTTCTTCCGTAGCCAACTCTGTTTTCCCTATACACCATTCTACCGCTTTCCTGAATAGAATCGGATTGATAGGTGACGCGGATTGTGTCGAGCCGGTTATCCCCTTTTACATCCCAGGCTCTGACCCATCCTGGGTGGGCTCGGCGGGGGGCTAATCGGAACAATATAATAATATCGCCGGTAACCCTAGCGGACTGGCCAGACTTGCCCGCCGTGGAAGGAATCGGAGGGGCTGCATAAGTAAATGTATAACCTACGGGGGAGTGAGCTGATCCAACCAATCTTGCTTGTACGATAGAAAGAGCTACCGGCTTATCCCCCCAACGTACCAAATGAGCCAGGGGCGTCCGTTCATGAGCCCGTGCTGAAGTCTCTATGGGCTCTTGCCAGTATCCGCGCCGAGGGATGAGAAACATGAATCCAGTAGCCCACACGGGGTGTCCGAATAAAAACATCCATGCCCAGACGGATAGACTGTTCATTCCGAAAGGATTGTATCCATTGATAGGTTGCGAGGAATTTGACCACAAGTAATCTCTTGACCGTCCCGTCAAGTAAGTAGAAGACTCATCGGATTGAGCTACATTTCCTTGCCGTAGCGTAATATGCTTCCAGTGCCAGTGGAACGTCACCCGTCCAATAGTATTCGACATCCGAAATACTGCCAGGTGAAAGGCATCCCAGGCTGAGATATCACGAGTCCCACCTCGTCCTGGACCATCGCGAGGGGAACCATGACCAAATTCTTTCTTATCCGGCATGAGCTTAGAGCCGCGTGCATCCAAAGCACCTTTGCTCGGGATCAACGTGGTTGTGTGCAAGCCTGAAGCTATGGCGTGATGAACCGGAGAATCCCCGGGACCTATGGTCAAGAATAATGAATTACTATTATTATCGATGGCATCCAACCAACCGGGTAACCATAGGCTTCGACCGGCATTAAAAGCGGGGTCGTTTGGTGAAGATGGGAGTACGTCAAAACCATATGAGGCTTTGCCATGGGCCGATTGGATCCATTGGGCGAATACGGGTTCGATCAAGATCTGTTTCTCCGGGGTGCCGGGAGCGGGCATAACATCGTTGTGGACATACAGTCCCGAGGTATGGAAACCCAGAAATAAACTAGCCCAACTCAAGTGAGATATAGTAGCTTCTTTGTGTTCCAGCATTCTTGCCAATACATTAACCCTACCGCGTTCCGGACTATAATCCCTAATAGAAAGGATGGCTCCGTGGGCAAATGCACCCGTCATGATGAACCCAGCGATATACTGATGATGAGTGTGTGATGCAGCTTGAGTAGTGAAGTCTTGCGCAACGAATGCATAGGCGGGTAAAGAATACATGTGTTGAGCTACTGGGGAAGTAACGACTCCCAGGGAGGCTGAAGCAAGACCCGATTGAAAGTGGAGAGGATTATTGATCGTGTCATAAAGTCCTTGATGACCACGCCCGAGTCGGCCACCTGGAGGAATATGTGCCTCCAGGACTCCCCTCATGCTGTGTCCAATCCCAGAGTTAGTTCTATACATATGACCAGCAATGGTAGGAACAACTGCAATGGCTAAATGATGATGGGCGATATCGGTCAACCAAAGGCTTTGAGTCTGTGGGTGGGATCCCCCAAGAAAAGTTGGAATGGCGGTGCCTGCCCCTTTAGAAGTATTGAATAAGTGGCTACTGGAATCAACATCTCGGGCATAAACACCCCACTGACCGGCAATAAAAGGCCCCAGACCTTGCGGGTGCGGTAGCGCGCTCAGCAAGTTGTCCCACCTGACGTGCCCCCCCCTCGATTCGGGAATGGCAACGTGAACTGAATGCCCCGCCCAAGCCAAAGAACTGACTCCGAATAGTCCTGATAGGTGATGATTAAGACGAGATTCAGCGTTCTTGAACCACGATATACTAGGTTCCCACTTAGGCTGTAAATGCAACCAACCTGCCACCAGAAAGAGAATGGATACGGTTAGCGGATAAAAAGCTCCAGTATAAAGATCTTGATTGGTACGCATACCTATTGTGTACCACCACTGGTAAACACCGGAATAAGCAATATTAACGGGGCCCTGTGCCCCCCCCCGAGCGAATGCTTCCACAGCTGGTTGACCAAAATGGGGGTCCCATATTGCATGAGCAATAGGTCTGACATGCAAGGGATCCTGAATCCATGCCTCGGAATTACCCTGCCAAGCTACGTGGAATGAGTTGCCCGAGGTCCAAAGGAAGATTATTGCCAACTGGCCAAAGTGGGAAGCAAAAATTGTCTGGTAGAGACGCTTCTCAGTCATGCCATCGTGGCTCTCGAAGTCATGCGCGGTAGCGATACCGAACCAAATACGACGAGTTGTTGGGTCCTGGGCCAGTCCCCGGCTGAATTTCGGGAATCTTAATGCCGTAATGCTTTTCAGATCCTCCTGGCCGTTATCCTACCGCAATGATTCTTGCCAGGAAGAATGCCCATGTCGTGGCAATCCCACCCAGAAGGTAATGGGCCACCCCTACGGCGCGGCCTTGTACGATGCTCGAAGCTCTAGGCTGGATAGCAGGAGCTACTCTCAATTTGTTGTGCGCCCGAACGACAGATTCAATGAGTTCTTGCCAGTGTCCACGACCGCTAAATAGAAACATTGGACTAGAGGCCCGAACGGAATGAGCACCTGGGAGTAATGGACCGTATGCGGATAACGAGGAGCCATAAGATTGAATGACTTGAGAAGCCTGTGCCCATGGGAAGTCGCGGAGCCATCCATTAATGGTTATCGAACTTTGCGCGAAGTTCCCACCTGTTATGTGAGTAACTATTCCCTGGGCATTGACGCTACCCCGAACATCGGATTGCATTTTCCGGCTAAAGTGAAAGATTCCCACCGGGATCGAATTGTGCATCCGGGATAGGCCTAAAAAAACATGATCCCAAGCAGATACTTGACATGTTCCTCCCCTTCCGGGGCCGTCGCAGGGAAAACGAAAACCGAGATTAGCTTTATCCGGCACTAAGCGGGAGCTGCGAGCAGGCGGAACACCCTTAGGTGGGATCAATACAGTTGCATGGGTAGTAGATGCATGAATATGATGTACCGAAAAGTCTGCGGTTCCCAACGGAATCGCTGACAAGGCCACCTTGCCGCCTATTGCTAATACGCCACCGCCCCAGGCCAAACTGGTGTTTGCTGCCGCAGCAGGAGCTGTCGAAGCAGGTGCTGAGGCATGAGCGTTCTGTACCCACTGGGCAAATATGGGTTGTGATCGCATAGCAGTATCCGGAAACATATCTTGAGGACGCCCCAAAGCACTCGTCGTATCGTTATGGATATGCAAACCGAAGCTATGGAAACCCAAAGAAATACATGCCCAGTTAAGGTGTGATATTATTGCATCACGGTGTCGCGGAACACGGTCCGATAAATTGTTGCATTGAGTGGTTGGATCATAGTCCCTCACCATAAAGATGGCTGCGTGCGCAGCAGCCCCCACGGTGAGAAATCCACCGATCCACATGTGATGCGTAAACAGAGGGGGTTGAGTACCATAATCGGTGGCCAAATACGGATGAGGGGGCATAGGATACATATGGTGAGCTACCACAATTGTGGGGGAGCCTAGCATAGCTGGATTGGGGGCTAATTGAGCGTGCCATGAGGTGGTTAGAATTCCATAAAGGCCCCTGTGACCCTCCCCCGTGAATGGACCTTTATGGGCCTCCGGAACCTCTTTTGGGCTGTGGCCAATGCCCCAGTTGGTCCTATAAAAATGACCAGCTATCGGAGGGACGACTGCAATGGCTGAATGATGATGGGCGGTATCAGTAAGCCGCAAGCCCCCAGTGACCGGATCTAGTCCCCCGCGAAAGGTTGAAGAATCCGAATATTCTGACCAATTCAAAGTGAAGAATGGGGTTGGCCCTTTGGCGAAACCCGGATGAAGTTGGGCCAAAGGATGACGATCCGAAATGGATTCATGAGGTGGAGGAATTTCTTTAGCATCCACTCCAGTATCCGTAGGCTGGTTTATAGGTGGAGGAACGTGCACTTGGTGCCCCGCCCGGGACAGAGAACCCAGTCCCAGTAGTCCTGCTAGGTGGTGATTCAACATGGATTCTACATTCTGGAACCAAGCCAGTTGGGGGGCGGCTCTGTGGTAATGAAACCGACCAGCGAAAAGCATTGGCGCTGCAAAGGTTAATCCACCGATCGCAGTAGAGTACGGTTGTAATTCGCTGGTTATACCAGATGACCGCCGAATATGAAAGAATCCAGAGGTTATTTGTATTCCCTGGAAACCCCCGCCTACATCTCCGTTCAAAATCTCCTGACCCACTATTGGCCAGACAACCTGAGCACTGGGCTTAATGTGGATCGGATCACTTGGCCATGCCTCGTAATTCGAGAAACGGGCCCCATGGAGGTACATACCGCTCAACCGGACGGAAATAATGGCTGGTTGGCCAGAGTGAGCACTAGGGGCTTTTCGAGAAATATCCTCCAAATCATTGGTATGGCTGTCAGGATCATGAACATCGGCGTGTGGGTTCCGGGTCCGGGTGGTGGTATTAGGGCCTTTAGCCAAGGTTCGCGGGAGGTGACCGGGTTTGGACCATTCCTCGAAGGATGTTTTCGCGGGATCCGTTTCCACCGCAATTCTGACTCCTGGTTCCGCTGGACGGATAGTCGTCGGGGTTCTCCCCTTTCCGGATGAAGCACAGAAGAAACCCGCCGATAGTGATTAGTAAACTCCCGAGAGCTTCGTCGGAATTTACCCCAACTACACCTTCCACTCATTCGTCCGATACCGGAGCAGCTATTATGCGGGAGCTCGGGCGGGTACTCGATCTCATTATGGCATGCTACTGGGGGTGCCAAAGGGACCACTATTCGGGAGGTCCGCCCCTTCTTTTACGCTCATCGCAATAGTAGTATATTCCGATGGGGGTCGTATTCACCCGATTGATCCTGATAAGTTGCCGTCGTTTTCATTCACTGATTCATTAGATATAATATACCGCGCAGATGATATACACCCAGCCTGTGTCATACACGCCCCGTTCGCGGTACCACATGACGATTCCTCATCTCCGCCGCGCCGGTTGCAAGGAGCAAAAGCGCACATGATTTTGTTTTGTGCTGCGGCGCATCGACTCATCGAGACGTCGTCATAAATAATGGGTCTACTCGTAGGTAGTTAGTCAATATACAAATGGTCTTCTTTCACGCGTGGTCGTCCGCCGGGCGTCGTTCGTTACCATACTACTATCCCCCTTACTAGAGGATCACTTCATGTAGTAAGCGTCGAGAATAGAATTGATGAACGCCCTATGACGCATGGAACAATTCCTATATGTTTGTGACGTAAGTATGGGGTAAGGAGTGTGAAGTCTTATCGGTATTTTTGCAAAGCAGGATGAAATACCATAACGATCATTTTCACTGACCTCGTCCTCCTCAATACCACGGAGGGGCGGGTGTGCCCAATATTGGTTCAATACGCATAATTCCATTAATCTCCAAAACGTCCCGTCACTTTCGACCGATTCTGCGCTTCGGTGTAATTGTTCGGAGCGGGTAGTACGGCTTGTTTCCGATGATCAGCAGCCCTATCGGACCGAGCTTCAGGAGTCTCAAGATCTCCTTGGCGGATGGCTTGTTCTCCTCGGGCGGGATAGGTGTCTTCGCTTTGGAAAGGAACCTTCCCTGGGGACCGTGCTTGAGAGTTTCCCACCTCATACGGCTCCAACAACTCTTCCCCGTTCAGTTATTGCTTCCGGTGGTGGTGATGGTGGTGTTGCATGTCGTATACACGAGTCATCATACACATTTATGTAACTATTATGTAACTAACGAAATCAAATTGTTCGGGGACGGCGATAACCTTCAATTTCCTTCCGCGGATCTCTGCACTTGCCTGGAAGAATGAGAATACTTGAGTTCAGGTTGACGGGATGATCGGTTTCCGATTGAACCTCGAGCGAGGAACCAGGTCTGACCCTTCCTCCTACCAGTGGCGATGCGACAGGAGGGGGCACGATAATCGGCAACGTAAATCTCATTTATTTCAGTTAAAAGATCGTTTCGCCCTCGAATGGTAACTATCCTACTTCAAATACGTATGGATATCGGTAATGAAAAGGTCAAACCTTTTCATTCAGTTTCTTTGGGATTCGATGCTGCGCCGCTGCCCGATATGGATTTTTGGATCAACCTAACCACGTTACGCGAGTCGATTCTCTCACTTCCATACGCGGATTTTATCGTATCGGCCCGGGCTTTCAGTGCTCGATCCTCACGGCGCGTCACCCACCAATTAATACCAATTGATTCGTGTTATCCGTGGATCATATGATATAGGCTTCTGATTCCCTCCGAGCGGGCTTTGGGGAGTGGTATCCCTTATTCCACGGCTAGTAGGAACAACCATGACTGAATGGTGGATTTGTGGAAACCCGTAATTTTTACGGTGGTAAACCGTGATATATCATACAGTCTGGGTGGTCGCACGTGGTGACGGATCACGGCCGTATTATTGGGAGCCTGTGGCGGAGATGGATTTCGTCCCAACGCCTGAGAGTGATGGTCCGAAGCCCTGGCGTGTTCTCCACTACTCGCATGAATAGGACCTATGTTATGTAGTATGTGACTCCGATCATGAGGATCGGTCTCTAAGCGCGCGGCTTCGTAATGATTCCGTAAGGCTTCCGCATATTCCCCCCCGGACTGAGCCGGCATTCGTTACGGTTGTTCCTTCGACGATTGGGACAAAACTCCGTTCCAGAACCGTACGTGGGATTTCCACCTCATACGGCTCCTCCTGCATCGCACATATAAAGTGCTACACCATGAGGACGGAGGGTTATCTATAGAATCAGAGTAAGATTCCTGTCCGGCATCGCGGATGATCGGCAGGGGCTACTGCTCCCGCACGACGGGTCTTCGGCCATCCTTCCTGCAAAGAGTCATATCTTTGAATGAAGTTTCTCATTATTGATTGCACCATCGCTCACGTGAACTCCAACAAGTCCTTTGTCCCCAGCGCCTCGGAGTACTGCGTAGGGTTCGCCGCTTCGACAATCTCCGATGGTTGTACGGGTATCCAAAGTACAAGCGAGATGGAGGCTTGTTGTCCCAACCGTACATTTGTTATTGGCTACAGCACGGGGAGCGCCATAATTCATACGAACGAACTGTCACGAAGCCTTTGTGCTGTCGATTTCCCGCATGTGTGGTGTTTTTCCCTTTCCTTCTGCGCACCAGTGCAGAGGGAGGTGATAGGTGGGTAAACCACGACTCCTCCCCCTTTCACCACGGCTCTCCATCCCCTGCTTCACAACGTCCAGGCAGGATCGAGTATGTCTGGGGCAGCATCGACCGAGGATACACGACGGAGGGATTTGTTTAACCCGAATTCTTGAACTCACCTTCACAAAGCGTGGGTCCTATGCAATCGGGTATCTATCTCTCTTGCTCCGCATCGGGATTGAAAATCAGATCACAACATCTCTGTGATAAGTGGATGCTTCTTTCTCTCTCCCAGTAGTCGGAATTGATCGCGATGAAACATCCGCTACAATGGTAAGAGTCTTATCAATGAAATTATCGTTTCTTCGGGATCCGGGCGTGGTAAGCTATAATCTCCCCGATAGCTCCAGTGATAACCCCCCATCAATGATTGATAGGAAGGATAAATATCCGGTGGGGAAAGAGATGTTTGAAGGGGAATGGATCCGTCAACAGATATAAATGTTCATTCCGGGAACAATGATGTTGCAAACCGCGAATATTAGGTATATGGCGCCGCCGCCCCTCCGCCGATTATGGATGATGAAGGGAAGCGATGTATGTCGATACATTCCAATTGCATGTTGACTCGAGGGAGGAGGGGGATGATGAGGATCTATGGTCTCACTCGTCGGATCATCGAAAGAACAGCAGTGCCCCTATCGAAGACGAAGGAAGCGGGTGACGCATCATTTTCGGAACAATTCTTATTGTCCCTCCCGGCGGGCGGCCCTGATGCCCTGCATGAAAGGGTGGTTATGATATATTCCCCTTTTTATTCGCTTCAGTACGATACGAGGTGGTGGTGGTGGTGGTGGTGGTGGTGGTGGTGGGTTTTCGCGCGGAGCGGGAGACATATGTACTATTATTCTGCAAGAATCAGCAGTACTAAAAAGGGAGGGACAGATTTTGCTTGTCAAACGTTATTATGGCTAAACATCGGACAAACGTGCTACAGGATGTCGTCGAGTGGCTTCAGGTGCATCGCTGGAGGAGGCTCACTTCTGCTTGCCGAGGGCGACGAATCCGTCTCTGTCCACCTCTAAACCAAGAAGACGTGATTCGGCGCATCCTACATGCGCGTAGCATCTATTAGTAGTTGCGGGGATGAGATTCTGATACGGCCGAATCACGTCTTCTCCCACTCATTGCCGCCTCTTGCCGCGGCCGGCCTATCCCCCAGCTGCTCGAACATCCCAGAATCACTGCAATGCAGTGGAAAAAACAACTCTGATCGTTCATTCACCCGCACCACGTGCTGCTTTGACGCGTCGTGTGTTGGGGTGTCAGATGGGTTTCGGCGGTCGCCGGAAGCGGGCACCGCAATACTCAATAAATGAGCGATGATTAATTACTCGGCGGAGCGCGCGGGATGAGAAATAGAATAAATATGATTCATGATGACATTCCGCGCAAAGCACGTAGTAGTATATATATTTGTTGGGCTTGACGAGGATGATATTCTACGGCTGGCGATTCGTTTGTATTCGGATCAATCCATTTACGATCTACTGGTTGAACTGCTAATCCCGCATGTGGGTAGAGAGTTGAATCATTTTGCTCCCCAATTCGATTGGAGGAATTCCCGCCCCGACACGATTGCCTAACAGCAATAGCATCTGTAGGTTTGCGACGATAGCTCGGTATATTTATCGCATGATCATTGGCCGGAGTATGCTCGTGAGTAACTGACTGTCTCGCCCCGGGAGTGGTAGAAGCCATACCTAACCGAGGAATGATATTGTCCGAACGCGTTTCGAGTGATTGTAATGATACTTGGCCCGTCGAGCCCTTTGCCCTCCTGGCGAGACGAACGTATCGAAGTGATTGTTGTTCGGTTGGTCCATGATGGAAACGCGACCTCTGCTTCTCCTCCGAACGAATACGATATTGAGGGGCTTTCGTAGTGGGGGTGGATTGGTTTGCATAACCAGGCTTTTTATTGGGCCTCTTACGGGTTGGTCCTGGTGACCTTCCTGGTCGACGTACTATTTTGGCGCGAGGTCCTCTGTGACGGGACGTAGAAACTCCTTTGTTTCGAACTATGTATGCGGGATTCCGTCGGGGCTAGCACCAACCATCCGATCGTGTTGCGAAACGAATGTCTGATCTGGCGGGGGTGGGCATTTTTCCCGGCCTGAGTAAGGGATGGAATGAAATCCGTCTACAATACAAATAGTTGTTCTTACCAGTCCTTCTGACGATTTCATTCCCCAATCATTTCCATATCTAGCTAGTAGGATCAATCACGAATCAATTATATCCGTCACCAGAGCCTCACGCCATGGGCGGTTTGCAGTAGTCATGGCTCGGGGGATAGGACCGACCAGCTGATGAGTCGAACCGATGATCGATTACCACAGCCTTGCGTGGGTTTGGTGTCCGAGGTTGTTGCGGTAATCGTTCCCTGTTCGTGCGGCGATAAACACTCGCACGCGGCGCGGAGGATACACGATTCATCCTCGCTCGGCGTGGTGGGAGGATAACCACACCCTGCTCCACATCCTCTCCGGACGGACAAGATTACTCGCAACCTTTGCCGCGTCAATGTCGCGGTCGCGGTGAGTTTTCACGGGACTCGCGATTCCGTGCTGCCGCAAAGAAAGTGGGAAACCCTGCGTTGTATGGGGGGTGCTCAAGCAGCAGCAGCAGCAGCAGCAGCAGCAGCAG